ATCCAAACACTTGACCTCAAAAAAAAGTGAATTCCAGCCGGGACTTTCCAAACCAGACCACGAGCCAGCAAAGTCAAGGAAAGGAAGAGCCGGATGCGGGAATCGTATTCCCAGTCAAACAGGGGGATTGGGTGTCACCTGCCCCGGAAAAAGAAAAGTATTCGTAGATTTTTTTAAGCCCCGCCGGGTAGGGGAGCCCTTGATCCTAGGGAAACGAAATGTTCCGTTGTCTAGATGGATTTTCAGGATATAACCTGATCCACATTGCAGGAAAAGAGGAGGCCCATCCCCCCGTTCCCAACAGAATATGGGATCCGTACAATAGGACATTTTTTGGATGCTCCTGCGGGGGCCCCAAAAAACGGGATCTATGAAAGTTGGATTGGATGATTGCCTCATATATACGGCAGACCGCCAGTTACTATATCTATCACTACAGGGGAATTTTTAAGAAAGCAAATCTCGTGTTTTTTGTTTTCCGTCGGGTATAGGCATGGTTTGCAAAGGACCCAGAGGAGCCCAACGAAAAAAAAATGCCTGCCCCAAATGAGACGCTCTACGATCATTCCCCGGCCTTATTCGAACAAGGGTTCAAAGACTTTTGTTGACTTTTTCGAAAAGGTTGAGCAAAGTTCCGGTGTTAGGTTTTGTTTGGAAAAGTATGTCCCACGTCATACCTAACCCTGTGACTGAGCTCCTCAGAGAAATCAAAGTAGAAATACGGACGGGCAGGAAAGAATCTCTTTTTAGTTTTCGACTGGCTCCTCCAAAAAAGGCTGCCATTTTCCAATATCATGGCTCCAAAAGGACTGGTTCCAGGGGAAAACCTGTTTTCCTTCCTTTGATTGGGAGTCCCATGCCAGACAAAAACGCACTCTTCGGTTACAAAAAATGACGACGTGCTCTTTTGAAAAGGGGGGAGCATTTTCGTTCTCCCATCACATGCTATTTTCTATCGTACAGCTTTCGGTCCTCGTGACGTCCCGGGTCTTTCGATCTCCCGCCATGCTCCTCTCCAGTTTTGTGTCGCCTCTTCCCCGGAAGTTGGGACCTTGATCTCCTTCGGCTGGGCTTTGCTAAGAGAGTCCGTCTAACCTGGACGTGATGTCGAAGAGACCAGACCCTCGCACGACTTTCATGCTCCCATTGATAGAGTGAGGGGACGTACGTCCGAATCTTGCAGATGGAGAAAGGAAAGGGGCAGACCTAGGGATGGATTCTCCACGGCCTACCCGGCAGGGCAAATTTCCGAGTCGTCTCCTCCGAAAGAAGTTCTCGGCCTATGTCTATAAGCACAGTCAGTACATCCATCCATTCAAGCAATGAATAAGACTGGCTACCCCACATTAATGAAAGCACTAGTCTGAGATGTGACGTACTCCACCCCGCCTCCCTGATCTCACTCGCTCGGCTTCCATGATTGAGTCAAAAACCTCCACACTTTCTTCTTTTCAGTAGGGGAAGAAATTCCATTATTCCTCCAAGCAGCTTACTCAGTGGAAAAGGATCGCTTTCTCGCGGTTCTTTTTCAATGTGTAGGTCAATTCAGAACAATGTCTCGCACCTTTGATGGAAGGGCTTCTTCTTGATCGGCCCACTCTTGCTTGTGTATCTTTTGCCTCACTTTTGGACCGTCCCCCCAAAAGCGCTTTCTGACTCCGTGACTCACAAAGCAAATGTCAATCCCGGACTGCCCCTTTCCTCTTTCTCTGGTGGTGGAGCACTTCCCATTTGACTCTCAAATCCCCACTCCAAGAGGCGACGTTGGTCCCAAAAGAAAAAAGAGGGACCCTTGTCTTTCCGGTAAGGTCATGTGAAGATCGGAAAGAAGACGAAAGAGAAAGACCCCTATCCTCCCTCTCTGTCCTTCCCCTTCTCGTACTTGTATTATCAATCGAAATCTCCGCCAGCTTCAGATCCTTGATTAGCAAAAGCAACCGCATCCGAAACAGTAAAAGCACCCGCAACAGTCACCGCTACCTCTACCTCTGTTCTTCTTCCCCTTCCCTTCGAAAGTCCACTAGTTGGTATTCGGAACCGGACCTTCCTCTAGCTTGAATAACATAGAGTTTGCCGGAGTGTTTCGAAGTGCTTCCCAAGCGCGGGGCGAGAGGGCACCGCTCCGTAGGTGGAGTGGGGCAGGCGTTCCGGCCATTTCCACCCCGAAGCTTTCATTCACCCCTGGAAATTCTCGACTCCTCCCTTTATCGCTTGTAGATCATCGATTGGCCTCGCATACCAAGGAGTTCGTTCCCTTATTGAAAAAGGAATGGAATTCCTGTCTCTATGGCAAGTCGTGGACTCCTCTTGCTGGCTTTCACACTCAGCTCTTTCCTCTCACCCGAGGAGCAGCCCATGCTATACAACCCTTTTTTCGATCCGAGAAATTATCGTATATAGAGAGGGGTAGTGGTCTCTCAGGGGTCAACATAGTCGACCACAATCCACTTTCAAGGAAAAGTCCAATATGATGAATCAATGTGCCAGCCTCAGTTCTCTTATAGGAGTGAGAGATCCTCCTCGGTCATCTTTTTTAGTCTGGGGAATGCTGCTCTTCCACAACATTTGTCTTTCCCCCATGCTTTCCGTCGGTCAACAACCAACCACAGCTCTCTATAGTTATTCAAAACTCGTACAGGAGGGGGTCCCTTTCTGTATGGAGGGAATCATTTTGGATGAATCAATAATGCCTCAACTGGATAAATTCACTTATTTCACACAATTCTTCTGGTCATGCCTGATACTCTTTACTTATTATATTCCTATATGCAATGATAGAGATGGAGTACTTGGGATCGGCAGAATTCTCAAACTCAGGAACCAACTGCTTTCACACCAGGGGAACAAGATCCGGAGCAACGACCTTCCCCAAAAAGAGAAATTGGAAGAGGTATCGATCAAAGGTTTGAGCACCGGTGTCTCCTATATGTCCTCAACTTTATTCGAAGTATCCCAATGGTGTCAGGCCGTCGACTTCTTGGGAAAAAAGAGGAAAATCACTTTGATCTCTTCTTTCGGAGAAATCAGTGGCTCACGAGGAATGGAAAGAAACATTCTCTATTTGATCTCGAAGTCCTCAGAGGGCACTTCTTCCAGTCTTTTGACTTGTAGGAATGACATAATGCTCATCCATGTTCCACACGGCCAAGGAAGCATCGTTTTTTAATCTCCTCTAACAACCCGGAAGAGCCCTCCCTCTTTGTAGAAGTAGGGGCCAGCCAACCCCGGGTAGTTCTGATGTAGTCAATCGTCAAAGCAGTTTTGATTTGTTCTCGAGATTATCAATCTTCCAGGCGTGCGGGAAGGGAGCGAAGGAGATAGATAAGAAGTAGGAGTGAAAGATCCTCGGAGGAAATGAAAAAATTCTTTGGAACTCTTTATTGGAATCCGGACTGATGCAGGGTGTGAGTGTGAAAGTATGGCACGCAAAAAAGGCTCTTTTTTCAGGTTTTTGCTTCTGAGTCTTCTTTTCTTGAATTCTAGGAGGACTATAATGAGGAGGATTCATGTTTTTTTGAACCATAAGAGGGCTCACTGGAATGGTTCTAGCAAATTCTGGTATTTTCGACGTGGTTTCCACTTTTTTCTTGATTTTTGACGACTCTTTGATCATCCTGAAGATGGATCCGGGAGGAATGGGGGAAGGCAGAATTGACCAGGCTCCCAGCCCGGGAATGAGGCCGGAGATCCTCGAGTGGGAGGAAAGCCCCCCTCACGACGGGGCTGCTCCCAACGAGGGCCCGGGGGACCAGCTCCCGCCTAAAGAAAAGAAGAGGCGCCCCCGTTTACTGAGGAGCTCATAAGGTCCCATGTCGGCGCCACGGAGACCTCCCTCCTTTTGAAGAATGAGAGGGGAGGGGGAGATTCGATAGACCCCCAGGACGCCCACGATCTCGCCAAAACCCTGGTTTCGCAACGGGTTGATGTCCTTCAGGAAATGGCAAGGCGAGATCCCGGAAATGGGGGGTTTTGGAGGTCCGACGAGGGACTCTGGATCCTCAGCGACTACAAAAACAGTCGGACTCTCTCAAGGATTCTTTCTTCCCTCCGGAACCCCATGGATCTCAGTGGGTTTAATCAATGAACTAAAAAGAGACTCGCCCGCACTTCGGGATTTCGTGCGGGTCCCCGCCGCTAAAAGAGACCTATCGGATGCATTTATCATTGATTTTTCTTCTTTTCATTACTCATCGAATTGCATTTCGCACCGGAAACTCTTGATGGAGAAGTTCGAATCCGTGGAGTATGTGCCGACGAAGTGTCTGAAGAAGGGGCTACTCCCCGGAAATGCCCCGGCCCGTAGGGGCCTTTGTCGTTGGGGATTCATTGCTCTTGCTGCTCAGCTTATTGAAGAGGGCTCTCACTCCTAGGGACTGAAAAGGGAATATTGAGAGACCTGGGAGGAAGGGAACGAAGAACTGAAGCCCGCTCTCCTGCTTCAAACTCGCTTCTTCGCGATTCTAAGCTGCTTTAGTCTCTTGTGTATAAGCAAGGCCTAATAAGAAAGGGGCAAGGGGAGTGTAGCCAGCTCAACCAGGGAAGATGAACTCATTGATTATTGGCTCCAAGATGAACAAGGGGCTATAGCCGAGTCACTCCATTTCTATATTCAGTTCTATGTTGGTCTTGAATAGGCCGTGTCAAGTCAAGCTCAAGTTCTCCCCTTTCAATCCACTGTCTTGTGCTCGCTTCTCTCAGTGGTATCAACCCAATCCCCTTCGCTCTTCGCCCATTCCCACATGATTGACTGAATGCGCCTTTCAAGCTTGATCTCAATCTCGCACCATTCTCTCAACAAGACTTGTTTTGCATCCCCTGCTGGCACCACGCCTCCATGATGTTTGAATCTCTCTGCGACTAACATCAATCAGCTGACTTCCTCTCGCTATCTCTAGTTCGAATCCCTTGCTCTAACGCTAGAAAAGAGGTGTACGATCGTTCCCCTGTTTGATCTATGGGTTCCATCATGTAGGGTGCCTTGCAATGCAGCCAATCGGGCGCTTCAACTTAGATGGAGGCCTGATGATCGATCAGGGCGAGGGAAGAATTCCTAGAAAGAGGTTCTACACGGTTTTCAATGTGGCTTCGCTTGCTTCTTTATGAGAATAATTTGTGTAAGGTTCTTAGCCAGCGTGTTGCTGGATTCGTGGTAAAGAGAGCCAGCTGAATGCCTAGTGCGCGTATCTGTCGGCCAGAACCTCTCGGAAACGTGCGGAGCGTGACATGAAGATGCCAAAGGGGCCTTAGATTTAGCCATTGAGATAGATTGCAGGGGTTAAGCAAGAAACCCGTCCACTCAACTTCGTATATGCCGATAGATAACATGAGCTTTCATATTCTCTCTTTCTAATGGGCTTTTGCAGCAGATCAAAAGTGTAGTTAGTTCCTAGTCGGAGGAAGGGAGGGAACTCTTGGGAGCAAGTTGTACATGAATCTCCGCGCTACGGATGGCAAGATCTGGTGAGACCTTGCATACTCTTTTTCGGGAGATTTGTATATGCACAAGTAGAGGAAGTGTTCACTAAACGAGAGTAGAGTGGACCTGGAATACAGGCTAGAGTTGGATCTAGCCCTCATGCTTATTCTCAAGAATTGATTAGTGCTGAGCAAGTAGAGAACGATTGCGGACTCCTTTGCACGAGTTCATTGGTAACAAGCTCAGCTGGCGGCTCTCTCTGAGCCAACACGGCACAAATGAGAGCAGATCCTAGATCCTAACTTCTTTGCTCAGTTTGGCGTGGCAGCCTTCGCTTCCAAGCCCCCTAGATCGATGATTCCCTGAAGTGATTCAATTTGCTACAATATACTGAGAGAGATCCTCATTTATGAGAGCTCACCAAGAACACTCACTCTATCTAACTGGCAAGGCAAGAAGAAGGCGCATATCCCGATTGAGGTTGACGCCACGATGCTCGGAGAAGGATCCCCTCATCAGTCCTAATGGGTGGACTTGAGCCCAAATCCTGCTTAGCTCTCGCCCGCTGGATGATAAGGTAGTCGAAATCATTGGGAGATGCGAAATCCCTTTGTATGATTCAACCCTTCGTCTCCAAGTTCATTGGCGCATCATCGATCGGTGGGCCTAGATGTTCGATTTGTCTTGCTTCCTGAACTTCAGCTAATGCCCCTTGTGGTCCTTGCCTCACTGAACCCTCGGAGTCGCTCTTATTGCTTCAGGAGCAGAGGCCAATTCAGCCTCATCCTTCTTCTGTGATCTTTGCCGAAAGGTGGGAGGGGTGCCTAATGCGATTCCACTCTACCTGGGCAGTCAGAAAGAATGGAAACCCCCTCACAATCTACTAAAGGGAAAGTAGCTTGATATTGGTTCGAATCCAATTCGTGAGATGGCCAGTGATCTTTAGCTGGTCATGGCCATAATGTGCTGTTTTTTTTTCCTCGGATTCATTGGAACCTTCTTTTTCCTCGCGAAAATGGTTCCTGTCAAGCAAACTCAGAGCGGGGAAGGAACTAGGGCGGGCATAAGCTCACCAATTAGGATGCGTGATTGACGCATCTTTTTTTTTTCAAATGATCAGGGCTTTTCCTTTTTGGCTGGGAGGGTAACCACTAGAGAAGGGCACCTGCTCTCCAATTTCTATTCTTTGTTATCTGTACCGAACTTATCTGTTCCAAAGGCGAGAGTCATTCTTTCGATTCAGTAGAGCGATAATCAAAATTTTAGGAGTATACTGGGCGAATTCTTCTCATAAATCAGAAAAGTAGGGCAATAGTTGGCTCTTCACACTTACCCCATCTCAGCTTTCATTGAAAATCGCGTCAATAAAATGAGCAAAAACCACCTGGTCGAGTTTGCTTCTCCCTTCCTTTTCTTTTTATGTTGAGGATGTTCAGTTGATATAAGAAGAGAAGGGAAAGGGCAGAATAAGAACCATCGGATGCAGTCTTCCGCTCCCGGCCAAGCAAAAAAATCTTCCTTACCAAGCAATGCCCCCAACTGCGGTTTAGTGAACACTGACCGAATCCCGGTGTACCGGCTATTCCCCATCATGTGCAGCTCCTAGGATCAGAGCCTTTATTGCATCAACAGCTTATTCAATTGCGAGTCCTCCAACACCGCTGACGGATGAAGTTCCCTTTCAAAGAGCTTGCATTCTCTTCTGTGTTTTCCTTCTGATGGGCCTAGGCCCCAGTCTCAGGGAAAGAGGAAGTGCTTCTGCTCCCATTAATGTTTGACCTTCTAACATGAAAGATGGAATTAGTCCAATCGCAATGATTGTAGCTATGGTTGTCTTTTCTTCCTGCTTAATGTTGTTATAGGTGAACTTCTTGCTATGAGAGCTAAGTATGGGTAGAGCTGTCTTAATGAATAGAGGTGAGTTCTTCTCTTTCCTGTCTCACCCATGAAGCTGCTCCCTCTACTCCCTGCGTTCCGTACTGTGCTGCTAGATCTTTGTTTGCTGAAGTCAGAAGGGTGACTCCGTCTATCTAGGGTCAATGGATCCTAAAGAAAGAGTTCTCCGTCCAGCCATCTTGAAAGAGAATCTCCCTGCTAGCTTATAGCTCATCCTTTTCCTTTATCTTCTTCCTTCTGGAAGTCGAATAAGAAGTAATGAGGAGCCCGTACCTTCCAGCTTCTATAGCTAGACTGTACTTCCTTGAGTTCGTGACAAGGATGTCCGTCCTACTACCTCTTAGGGAGTGGTCGTCTGGGTAGTTATTTTGTGGTTATCTCTCCCTTCTGTTCCAAGTGCCTGATTCCCTGATTTATCAACGGCAATCCCCGAAGGGGGTGTATTTCAATCCCGTATCTGAAGAAGGAAGAAGGAGCCTAGGTTCAGGAAGTCCTGGTTGAGCACGAACGTATCTCCCCGGGTGTGGGTGAATTCTTCTTTCTGCTGAGATTCTGATCCCTTTGAGAGTAATTCAAAGGAGAAAAAGTCAGACAATGAAATGAGGCCTGGAGCCAAAGGAAAGATCGGAAAAACTACCTTCTGTTATGAAAGGAAGATCCCGCCCAATACATCAACTTGGAGATTGGACCTGATACAAGAACCGAAATGGTTTGAGACATCATCAGACAGCAACACCCGATAAAGCCTCGAAACAAGGCCCTTGAGCAACGAAATGAAGCCGAATGCGCTATCTCTATTTAGTTGACCTCTGATAGAAAGATCTTCAACTAAAAGAAGAAGGAAAGGTCAAAGGATCCCACTTCTCCACTGCCATAAAAATAGCCTTCATCTCCTTCTCATATATGGGCAGGCCATAACACCTTCCTTCCCTCAGCTAAACACCAGAGAAAGAGTGTTCACAACCCAAGCTCCATATCTAAGGAAGAACCAAGAAAATGAAAGGGCGTAACCAACGGAAGACTTCTCCTTATCCTGAGAGAGGCAAGACACATTCAAAAAGCATTTCATATAAAGAGTCAAGGTGGTGGTATTTGAATGAAAGCAGAAGGGGTATGAGGACTAATCATTCTATTCCCTCTGTAAAAAGAAGTCAAGATTCTGACCTTTCTTTATTAAGAGGCGAGAACCAGACCAGTTAGAGTTGGTAAGGACAGTAAAGACGAATAGGAATGAGGGCTAGCTTCACTCCTCAAATCTAGTAGCCCCATTACCAGTGAGCGAGTAAGCCAGTGTGGATGCAACTACCGATGGGATGGATTGACAAGTGGTGCCTGGAGCGGATCGGGATGTGAGTAGGAAAGCACAATCAGATCCGTCTTCATTGGGAGTAGTGCTTCCTTCCCCCCTATGTTGTAAGGCTGGCGAGGTCATGAGCAATTCCCAGATAGAGATTTGCGCTTGAGTTCTCTTCAATTGGTTGGCCACTTTGTACTCGGGTCTTCTAGCCGGTTGTGTAGCGGGAAAGGAAGACTTGGGGCAGTAGGCAATCTGATCGGGAATGGTTCCTTCCCAGGTGGGGTATTGACATCTGGAAAGTCTCTGATCTTTCTTTTGACTGAAAAAGAATCCAATGAATGCTGCCAATCAAAGACTCCCTTGGCGAAATGGGAGGGATTCGACAGAACCAGAAGAGACTCAATAAAAAAGAGTGGGAGTCCTACACTCGGATCACGAGATTCGATTGTGATTCACGAGGCCAAGAAGCATCGCACCCATGAAGAGATACTCCTAGTTACCGAGTGGCTAGTTCGGTTGGTGATTCGTTCACCCGCTTCCAATACAAGCACGCTATCCTTTGCTCTACCACAACACAAGGACCGGCTCCCCCCGAAAAAGGGGCACTGAGACGCCATAGTAGGTGCATGAAAACGGACCTATAAAAGCGGCGATACGACTTGATGTCTCAGACCATAAGGATAGAAAAAGGCAATGTCACAGGTGCCAAGCGTACCTCCCGTTCAGGAAGAGGATGAGGCAGAAGCACTTGCCGCACGTGCTAATGCCAATTAGATCAAACGGTTCCTTATCAATCTATGCCTTCGGTAAAGAAGGTCCATACACCTCTTGCCATTCCGGGCGATTCTCTCAGTGTGAGGATGGCTTGCTATTTCGTCTTCTTGTCTTGTGAGCTCATCCCCAGCCCCTTCCACTTCCACGATTGAGATACCGGGAGCAGTGGGGCGAGGAGCCGGATGAAGCTGACCCCAAGACAGAATTGGTCTTTTCGACTTTACTACAGGGGAAGAGCAGGAAAGATGAATGAATCGGTTGATAGCCTTGACCGGGAACTAAGCAAGGGATGCTAAACTCAAACAAAAAAGAATGCCATTTAGAGCATTGAAATTTCCCACCATCTACCCAATTGACCTATTCGATTGATTTCACAGACCGTCTTACTAAAGAAAGAAATCCAACCTGAACTGCATGATTTATTAGTGTTTCCAGTGCCCGTACGTGACCTTTTGAACTTAGGGTCTGTCATCCTGGAGATGGTCAGTTCTATGATCTGTTGGGATAGATTCAGCCAAAGAACTTCCGCGAAGCACCGCAATGGGCTATGGAGATGGATTACTATAAAGCCTCACCTCACCTTATCCCCGATATCCCAGGAATCCTTGTAGAAAGCCCTTCGAAGTCACAAGAATGTCGTTTCGCCCTATCTATGCTCACTGGTGGGAAGTTTGCTAGCCTTTCTTAAAGAAGAGTAGTCGCCTAGCGAGAGTAGTTGTCTATGCCTAGCTTTTTTAGGTTATGCAATAGAAGGGGGTAGCGGTGGTTAATGGGAGTTGGGATTGATTGCTAGCGAACAGGGACGTGAAGGTTGAACGAAGGAAAGGCGGTTTCAAGGCTCGAGAGACCTTTGATTGTGCGTTTACGCTTTGTTTAAGCAGCTTTCTAATCCGCTTCTGTAAAGAAAGGAGAACAGAGAGGCTAAGGCTAACTAACTGACATGATTTCAACTATGCCTGAAAGGTGAACAAGAAGAGTGTTCACTAGTAGCTAGTATTGAAAGAAAAGAAGCCGTTCCTTCGCTGCTTGCTTTGGGCGCTCAGAGCTTTCTTTCCCAAAATCCGAGGCAGGGGGGCGGTTCGGTTTCCTATCTGTGCTCTCTCTCTTCTGTCTCTTACTGGCTGTCCTGGATCGTGGTGGTTCTCTGATGTATGATTCGTCTATGTCTGTGCGCTCCCTGTTGAAGCTGACCCACCACCCATATTGAGCTTGAGCCGAGCCTCCTTACTCAGAGAGGACTTTCTTGCTTAGTTAGATAGGGTGGGACTTTCAAAGATAGAGTTGCTGGAAAAGGGCCTCTGCCATCGGTTGAACTGCCTCATTACTCCCCCTCTTCTATAGTCAGGTTTGAGGATGTCTTGATCGAAAGCGAACTTCAGGCCCCCCACTAGTAAATAAATAAGGCAGCAAACGGCGTGGGACGGGAAAACTAACATTGAAGTCGATCAGTGGATAAGATAGGAGACCTGAGAACAATTTCGAAAATGAGGGAGAAAGGGCAGGCGTATGACCAAAGAGCATGAAAGCTAGAAAAAGGCATCCGAACTAGGAGCAGGGATGAGAGAGGCCAGAGCATAGGTAGGTTCGGGGGTAGCGGATTGAGTAAGAAAAGAGAAGGTAGTTCGCTTTGTTTATTATGGACTAAGGAGTAGGACTTTCAACTAAGGTCCCCTGAAAGTTTGCACCTTTAGCTATAGATTGTGATTTGACTCCCCATCTGTTGAGCATAGGACGAGACTGACACTTTGACTTTCTTTTTGAGAGGGTTTGTCTATCATCAAAGGCGATTGAATTTGGATAAGTATTTAGGGGAAGAATAGCATATGAGCATCCTAGTAGAGGTAGTCTAGTATCTAATCTACTACAGCAATGGGAAATTCCCACAAATAGTATAGAAAGAACTGGAAAAAGGAAGTTTCATTCATACTTAGTCTTCCTTCCATAGGGAAATCTTGAATATGACTCATATGTTTGACTAATGCTCCTATCGTTACAGATAGTCAAACTCCGATCGTAGAATAGAAAAGGTCTCGTCTCTTTTGTTTTTCCTGGTCCTTTCAAAGCAGATATTTCAAACCTGGGATAAATGGAAGGGCCTCTAATAAATAGCTAAAAGAGGAAATTCTACGAGATTCTTGAGTGCACTACTAGGTAATGCTAATTCAATCAATAGTTACCAACGATTGCCTTCAAGTCATCCTCCCTGCCATGGGGAGTTTCCATAGGTTGTGGTTGTAAGGAAGAGTTTTCTAGCCAGTTGCAGATTCAATTGCTTCTGCCTTCGAACTTGTTGCAGTGACAGTTGGAGTTGCTTTACTTGGTAGGGTCTAGCATTCCCGTTCTGAGGAAGATTACCTAGTGTTATTACTTTGAGATGCTATCGTTATGGTATGTATAGGGCTTCTCATAGGTATTGAATAGGTCTTTCATATGTGTTTTCGAGGGCAGAATAGGTATTGGATGGCGGGCCAGTTGTTTCCTTCGCTGTAGAAAGGCTTGCTGTCGGTGCAGATGAGGCCCTCTTTACGAGCAATTCATGCGAGCTCTGTTTTAGCTAGTTTCTTTGCGGAGCCAGAGCGGGAAAGATTTTTGACATGCCTTGGGCAGACTTCCTTCTTCTATTTATTGGATATTGTCCCTTGGGGAAATTGAATTCTCTTTATTCCCTGCCCATCTCTGAAGATCAACTTGACTAGATGGATGTGCTCATTTTGAACTCTAGGGCAGCTATGAATCAAGATCAAGACTTTCCTCGGGCATTCATGTGTATGGTGAATCACTATCTACCTAGGATTCTGCTTTTGACAGAGACTGGACTTAGTGCTGATCGCGCGGATGCTATCTCTGAAGACTTGCCTTTCGACGACTAGACTGAGACGACTATTCCTTTTCCGGCTATGAATTCCTCCAATGTTGAGAGCCCCGATTCAGCAAACCATGGGTAAGGGAAGGAAAGGGATCAGATTAGGCAGTTCCAAGAGAAGAAATCAACCGATCGACCGCTTTTAGACCGGAGTAGGGAATAGGTCACATCGCTAGCCGGCGAAGACTAGATGTCAGAAGATTCGAATAAGGAATAATCAGTCACCACGCTTAGGGAAAGGAGTTCTTCCGCCCCGGTTAGGCCAGCCAGGAGCTCAGCCCCAAGGGAAAGGTCAGCTGAACGAAGCCAGCTAAGGAATCAGAGCTGGGGAAGAGCAGGAGAGCAAAATTGACCCTCTGAAAGAAAAAGCCCAGAGAGAAGCGGGTGGCATGGATGTCTTTCAAGGAGTTTCAGCTCGAAGAAGTCAAGACTCCTGAGATCCGCCTCTGACTTACCTACCTTCCCTGAATAGCTAGTCGGGGCGATCTTAGCATTAGTCGCTTTGGCACGCTCATGAGATTCGACCTCATGATGGGCTTGGGCTGTCAGCTCTATTCCTACTTTTCTACTCCCATGGTTCGCTAACAACACGGTCCGGACTAGTCCCTTCGGCCCTTTCCTTCCTCGGATTCTGCCTTCGGTGCACAGAGGGGAAATCTAAAATCGAACACTATTTAGGATAGATAAATGACCCACAGGCTATTATTCTATAGAAAGAAAGATCAAATAAGATTCTATAACTGACTGTGAGACCGTGTATAGGTTGACCATCGAATGGAAGGAGACATACCCTTAGTGCTGGACAGACCGCCCGTCTTTTCTCTCATAGCGCTGTGAACATTATCTATCTTTGCCGATTTCTATCTACTTGTCTTTTTCTTCTACTAAAAGCCGCTCCTGCGACCCGGTTTTTGAAGATTAGATCCCCTTATCGTAACGACGAAGCGCGATATACGCCGCGCATTTCACAAAATGAATCACAGGCCTCCAGCTCCTTCCTACCTTACCCATAGCTTTTCCTTGCCTTTCTCCACCCACCGGCCCATACAACTCTTTTCCATAGGAAAAAGGGTTTCCTTAGAAGTTTGATCATATTTGGTGGTTGACGAACTTTCTCCAGAGTCCATCAAGCCTTCTGCTACTCGAATTGCTGAGGCCAGGTCCTGCAGATTTCGTTTTTGCAGCTCTTTCCGTGCCCACTCCTGGAAACCCATCTCAAACCTCAACACCTTGTCTTCTTCTGCCATGTTCCCGATCTCCAGCATCAATGACTGAAACTACCTAACATACTCACGCACGGACCCTCTGATGCTTTTCCCGCCGTCTATACCTTTTCTTGCTTTGCTTCTGCGACCGGCGCCCGCGCTAATGCTAATGGTGATCCCCAGGCCCCCAAATCCGGAGGTATGCTCCCGGCAATGGAAGTCTATATGCAAGTGGCGAATCTATTTCTGGATCTGGAAATGGATATAGAGACCCCCTCCGAAGAAAAGATCTGCTACCCTTTCCCGTCCTGTCATCCGGCAAAACATGAGGTTGAGTTTCTAAATGTGTTGGTTGGAGCGATGGGATTTGTTTGATTCCCATTGCCTGCTGCCTCTTCAAGCTGTCGGCTGATTTCTAAAGAGAAATTCTCTCATTGAAAGGAAAGCGAGTCCTTCGTTCAAGAACTAGACTCAAGTGATTGTGCCTACCAGTCAAGACAGGAAGGTGGGACGCTAGCTAGACTCTTGATCGAAGCGCCAAGCCCCCCCTTATCTAATACGCATATTGAGACTGAGCTTGCTTGCATCTGATCTAAGACTCTCGCACTTCCCCTTGTACCAAGAAGCAAGTTCAGAACAGAAGGATAAGGGGCTCGTCTATTAGTTGTTATTAGTTGACGGGGCTATCTCAGATATCTCGAGTAAGGAAACGGGCTTGATGGGGAAAGAGAATCTATTTCATAGGAAGACGTGCGCCAATCCACTTCTTTTCGAACGGTGAAGAAGGATAATCGAATAAGTCAAGGTCTTTCCCTTCCTCTGCTCTGGCAGCTCTTTCAGCTAGCAAGCTATGTTGGTTTGGGCATTTCCATCGCGAAGGATTCAAAACGAGTCCCATTCGATTGAGATTCATTCAAGGGTGTGGTTTGACTGGTGAACTACCTCAAAGTCTATCTATTATCAGTTTCACTCGTTCTATTTGAAGTTGGTTATCCCCTTTGGTGCTTTCCTGGAACATTTCATTGACCTAAGGCACGATCCTCTTTCTTCTTAGAAAGGCTTGCTGACAGTGATTTTGCCGAATCAAGGCTCAGGGGCAAGAAAGATAGGTTCTTTCGCTTCCAGCTGGCGGATCAATGCCAGAGCTTCCCCTCTCGGTTTTCCTAACAAAGGTTTCAGTGGGTACCGCGCTTGCTACTAGACTAAGAAAGTGGAGCAATAGACGTTCCACTTGTCCTCTTCCTTGCCCTTTTCGGAGGATAGATTCTATGTTGAATGTTGACCCAAAGAGTCGTTGGCCAAACAGGAAGTAAACTACCTACACATGCTTAGGGGGAATATTTGAGATGGGTTTGAATTGCCCAAGGAATCGATTGAAGACTGAGCGAGTAGAAAAGCAGTTGCAAGCAAGTAGGAGTCCCAAACTCAGACTAACATAGTAACTGCTATTAATATTCACTCAGCCCCTTTGGAAAAAAATTCCAACATTGTACTGTACTATTCAACCAAGTTCCCGAGGCTTATCCGAAGGAGAATTCCTCATCCCTCGATATCAAGAAGTTGAGAAGGCAAGAATTAGTTGCATTCGGGCCTCTAAAGCAAGATGAAAGTGTCCTGCTGGATAAGAAGACCTCAAAGACCAGTCAAGGGAATCCACCTTTCAACTGCTAAGCATGGGAACTGACTTATGAATCTAACCTTTTTTCATAAAGGTGAGAACTCGCTTTCAAATCCTTGCGATTCTTTCTGTGCGCCGGGGATCAAAAAACCTATAGGCGAGGTCTCAAACCTCAACCTATTTACCCAGAAAGAAAATAGTAAACTGGGAATGGCTTTGCCTTCCCTATGCTAGCTTTCGTGCTCCCCTTTCCATGCAAAGTGAAATTCTGAATCAATATCAATTCTATCTGAAAGAAAGGGAATCCTATCTATAGCCTGAAGCTGAAGTTCATTAATGCTTCTTCCAAGCAATCGAATCAGCTAAAGCCAAAATGCGATGGTAATGCCAGACTTTAGTCTCTCTATTCTGTATTCAATTCTTCTTCCTTTCAACTCCTCTCGGAAATATACCCAATCAAAAGCCCTAAGTCGAAGCCTTGAGTAAAGAAAAGTACCTGCTATCTGCTTTCTTCCCTGTTGGAAGAAGGCTATCTCGGCACGAGGCCGTCAAAATTGTAGATTTGCTTGGGTCCAGGGCTCTGCCGATGGCCAGATAGGCGAAGCGGTTCACCACTCTGCTTCCAGATTTCATTGTTAGTCTAATTTCATTATTGAGCGGGGCGTAGACTTGCCCGTCTTGAGGTCGATTCGTTCGGATGTCAGTACACTTCCCCACTTTTGTCACTTTCGTTGAAAATGGAGTTGAAACCTGTCATGCATTCGCCCATGACGACCATTCGGTCAGTTCTAGCGCTCTTTTCGATCCCAGGCAAGTCCGACTGACCGTGTACTGTGCCATAGTAGCACTCTGAGCGGAGGGGACAGCCCTAACTATACCAAAAGTGGCATAGCTCAAGACCCCCCTCTGTCTTATTTATCTCTCTTTGTCCCTGCGAGGCGATCCAGAGTCTTCTTTTGAGCTTTGTTCCTGGTCTCCGAACGCTGTAGGTCAAGCTTAGCTTCTCGGCTTCATTGCTCTCACCCGGTCGAGACTATCGGAGCTTCTTGATAGTGGGCTAGCTCTGAAACCTAATCTAATGAGTGGGGTACCGCTCCTCTACTCGTACTCGCTTGTCGACTCTCTTCCCGAGGAAATCCGGTGAGACTTCCTTTCTCGCTTTGAGGCTTGCTTTGATCAGTCTGACACAGCCCCTTTTGTCACAGCGGATTCTCTTTCTGAGTCTGAGCGCTAATCTTCTTCTGACCGTACTTCCCGAGTGGATCAAACGAAAGTATGAGTCTTCCCTTTCGTTTTGTTGTCTTTGAAAAAGATGATGGCTTCAAACTTCAAAGGCTATGACCTAGAGTATGAGCAGCTCCGAATCTTGCCTCCTTCTTTGGCTTTGTTTGCCTTCCACATCAAAGGAAGAGTTTTCGCTCCAGGCCTGTCATCCTGGGATCTCCTTCTGCTCGTCCACTCGGGGATGAGCTCTACAAGACTGAGGTTGGCTAAACACTTCTTTGATTGCTTGGGCGGTAATCTTCTCTATTCATCTATCCATCTACTTTCTGAATTTATGATGGCCAGGCATAGCCGGAAGTCTTTCGTAGGCTGCTCTCGAGGCAGTGGCTTTTTTCGAATCCCCCGCAGTCCCCCACCATGATCGGAGCTGAGATTCTTCAGACTAGCTTGGTTAGGTCAATATCTGTAACATCGCTTCTATTTGATCTAAGATAGAGATCGGCTGAAGGATGAGAAAGAATCAATTCAAGTAGATGCTGGCTTCAACTTCACATGCTAGAGCCCTATCTGATGAATATGATCTTGCCTTTTGGGTTGGCTAGCGCCTGTGAAGGCTCGTACTCAGTAGCTCATTTGCTTTCTTTATGATAGCAGATGTTCTCTCACTTCTTTTCTTTCTACCCTTTGACTTGCCTTCCACTGGCCGATCCATAAGAGTAGGCATTCCGACAGAGTCCATGACTCGGCTTAGCTTAATCCACTCCAGTCCCGATGCTATTGCTATGCTCGAGCCTGATCGCTCATATGATGACTTCCCCTTTCAATCGGCCGTACCGGGAAGACTAGAGTATGACCCGCTTCATTGACCGAAACCAACCTTCAAAGGAAGAGTTGGATTGACAGCAATAGAAAGATAGAGAACTCCGTCTTCGGCCTCTCGGGCCCCTTTCCTTAGACGCTCTTGCTTTCACTCCTATTGCTTGATCGATTTAGCAGCTTTCTTCTATTATATTTCCTTTGTCGTTATCTCTTAGACCATGAAATTACATTCGAGGATCAGGCGAACAAGATACATTCCTATGTCTTTTCCCTCCTTGCTTGCTTTACTAAGAAGTGTGAAGTAGGTCTTTCTATATTCTTTGATATCGCATGCTCGTGCATACAAGGACTTTCTCACCTCTTCCTTGACTTGTTGCCCCCTACAACCTGGATTTCTCCAACTCCTTACTATTAGCCTTATCCTCCTATTTTGTCAGATTTTTTGTTCCATCACTAAAGGAGTAGCAAAGAAGTAGCATCGATTTTCTTCTTGCAGTTTCGTTTCGAGTAGTATTGACGTTAATGATCACAGAAACCTATCTGACTTTCTTCTCGAGTTAGTTAGTTTGTGGCTCCTTTGATTGATTCGTCAATCAGGTGCTTCAGCTTCATCCGTGGGATTTGGAGAAGCCTTCTAAGCCCGCTCTCGGTTCACGTCTTTCAATCCCTTCAGTTCTTCCCCGCTTCTCTGGCGCGGTAGGAGCTTTATTTGCTGTCTTTTGCTATCGCGCAGTCTTCCTTCATGCCTCATTTTGGCATAGCTGTCCGCAAACTGAACAGGACTGTATCCGCGCGCCTACCCCTACCTTCTATCAACAGAAATTGACAAAAACAAACCAAGGGCGTCGGCTCAAAGTAGGAACCGTCCCTGCACATCCGAAGCGAGTGATCTTGCTAAACCCTGAGTTGCGCCCCCTTGGCTAAAAGTTTGCTACTGCATGCGGCCTACTTCTGCTTTTTCTACTAAAAAAGTGTTTGAGTGCATGATATAGCGCGAGGGTGTCAATAGTGCTTCGTTTTAGTGCTGCTTTAGTGAAGGCAATTGAGCCTGTTAGCGGCCGCTACAATTGTTGCGATAGTCGGGCAGAAAACGCTGGTCCTAGCCCGGCAGTAGCTTTTTTCTCATCCTTTTCTGGGACCATTCCGCAGTGCCTGAGAAGGTCGAGAAAATCGAATTGCGAAGTTCGTTCTCGATTAGTGATGCGCGGAGGGAGAGAACGGTGCAATTGCCCCAGACCAAGTCTCATCTCCTATCCCAAGGGGCTTCACACTCTGGGAGTTCCTTCCACTTGACCAGCTTATTCGTCTTTCAATTTCCAGCCCCTCTATTGGTATTGTCTGAAAAATTCTGATTAGGCTTGATCCCTATAATGAGTGGTAAGCGTAAATCAACCTATCGTATCGACGAGTCACTCTGTTTTAGACTTGTCTCTTCCCATTGCCCTTCGAAAAGGTCAACGTCTTTGATCTTTCTGTAAATCAACGTCTTTGTGATATCACTCATACAGGCCCTTCTTTGTTTTGTGTGTGGTTCAAAGCCGTACTTCAATATGAGGGTCTCTGATCCCGAGCGATGATGCAGGGATCTGCTAACCAATGCAACCGGTAGGGGTTTTGTAGAAGGATAGGTTACCATCTTCCTTCAGTCTTTCGTTTGTCTTACAGGTATCTTTGTACTGTGCGTCAAAGTTTTGGTTGATAGAGTCCGACTGGGACCCGTGTGAATCAATTGCTGTTGGTTAAGGTTTATAGTATAAGGAAAAGGAAAGCTTTTCGAGCAATCAGTTAAGCTCTTTCTGTATTAATTAACGGTTCAGCGATATTTATATTCAAAAAATGAAAAAAATCTCTGATTTCCTGTACTATACTTGTGAGTAAGGAACTCTTTCAAGCAATAAAACACGGATACGCGTTAGCCGGAGAAAGATAGCTAGAATATATTCATCACCAGAAATCATTAAATACACTGGTATGCTGCTGTATCATAAAGACTGCTCGGCTCGGTACCAGGAAGGGTATAATCTTCTACTCATAGAGGCTTCTCATAGGCATAGATCTAGCTCTAGCTTCTATCCTTCTTAGAGTCATATAGGAGGATCTCTATTGGCACCTGTGTCCCATAACGAAGCTCTCCTTGCCACTCTATCTATAGCTATAGCTTGTCCGTCCCATCCAAGGAATAGGGACGCTTATTCAATCTTGAACTCTTTTCCCGCGCCTTGCCTCTTTCTAGCATCTATCATCTCTATTGTCGAAGAATATATATAATCTAACTATAATATAACAAGGTGGACGGAAAGCCTGATTGCTCAAGTCAGTGTGGATTCAATATACCAAGCACGGACCGGGGCCTCTCTTCCTTCTTACAGCCAACCGTTCACTTCCTCTAACGAGCGAGGAAACTTCGTTCAACACTGACTACGTTCTTTCAAAACCTGATCTTCCCTGAAAGCAAAGGTGTGGAATTGCCCTAGCTAACAAGTAAACGAGTGAATATTGCGTAAGTGAACGGAATGCTGTTGGCATCTTCGAGCCAACCTGGAGTTCTTCTTCCAGTAAGACGCGTTGTAGTTCGTAGGGTAAGTGAACGGGGAGCTACGGCTGATCGAAAAGCGAAGATAGGCGCATAGTTCAGTGATCTATCCACAAAATAGGGAACTCACAGAGATAACGATCCGCTTCTTTGAACAAGATAGGACAAGAAAACGAGAACTCAAGTTCGAGTGAGCGGCTAAGTAAGCAGAGCTCGTAACCTCGAGTTATGTATATAGAACTAAAAATCAGTCTTCTCATCTTTCAAAGACCTCAGTCCTAACAAAGCTACCAACCTTCTTGTACCTCCGTAAGGAAAGCCAGGTGAGGGTATAAAGGTGAAGAAAGGCTTGGTTATCTTCTCGGGCAAGAAGTTTTTGCCCTCGGGCCATTCATTGATCGAGTATTTGAGCACCCGATTCATAGAGTATTCAAGCCGCTCTACACCACTTCGGACTCAGAGAGAGGAGGAAAGCGCGGAGTAGTCTTCGATCCCGCCAAGAGAAGTTCAGGATGGCACATCATAAGCAGTTGATAAATGAGTAGCGGTTCCGTAGAAGGACTTGACCAACACATCCAAGGAGCGCTAGAAATCCACGAGTTTTTCTTGAATTGGATTGGGGATGCTGTGCCAATAATCCGTTACTCCTATCGTCTGCTCTTTTCTTGATTTCTTGTTGAACCCTCTAGAGCAATGGAGTACACAAAGGGTCTTCACCGGTGGATCCTCTCTTTCAATGACCCGGAGAGGGAGGTCAGAGCTTGTACGGTGGGTCTAGTAGGAGAAAAGCCCGAGCAAGCTGCTGAGAAGGAGTTTCGTGTAGATACTCTCGGCTCGACTGTGATCATTTCTTGAAGCGAGATTCACCCTAATTTTAGTCGATGGAATTCCTGCATTTCAAGACACAGAAACCAGGCTATGATAAAAGGATGTCACAGAAGTAGTCTTCGGGTGATTCAGCGAGACGGAGCATGCAGCTACCCTACCTTGCACATCAAAGGCCTACTGGGATGGAACCCACGATTCGCCGTTGTATACATCTGTCTTTCTAAGGATTGATGTTGAAAGTCAGTTCACAAGCATAACCTATTGGCCCTTATCCATGCCCTGACATCCTGCGCTCCCTAACCCCGGAAGTGATCCTGGCTTGAGTTTTCCCTCTCCTTGCACTAACGGACATCCCTCTCATTCCACCCTCTCGCTATGAGCAAGTCGGTTTTCAGCTTCCTCTTCGATCACGTGATCTATTCTCAACTGTCATGATCTTTGATCTTAAGAAGACTCATGTTCACTTCCCTTGGGCTTCGGCCTCAGTCTATGCTCCTTGCTAGATCGGTTGTCCCTTGTTGCATCATCAGAGACTCCTTTCTGCCCATCCTCAATCTTAGAGCAATCTCACCGCTTGGGTGTATACAACAGAGGATTTCACCCCATTCCCCTTAGGCATTGGTCTACGCTTCACTTATCTTCTATTGATTTTTCTCATTCCCTCGAAAAGACTATGACTATCTTCGGGCTTATCCACTCCTTCTCAGTCTTGGTAGGATTCGCCCCTTTCTCTCCATCAGTCTAGCTAGAGATGTACTCCAATAGAGCATTCTACATAGAAAGAAGAGAGCCACGGCATCATCGATCCTCTTCTTCACCATTGGATCCTGGGACTGCAGGGCTGACGAAGCTATTGCCAAAGACTTTGGGATCGATCTACGGGCCACGGGCCGATTCTTCAACTCCCCTGTATGCCATCCATCTTCGACTCCCTCTTCCAACGATCGAGCTAGTGCCCCTTCTTCAAGCTATCCCGGTGCTCTCCATACTTCAAAGAAGCAATCAGCCTCAAGAACATGCGCAGGGATTTCTTTCTCAATAGCAGAAGCCTGCAGATCTACACCAAATGGAGGCCCATCCTCACTGAGAGCTCAAGCAGACTGGTTAAACACAATAGGAGATCATGCTTCACACATCAAGATGTACAGCCCGTTCTCTTCTCACTCTCACTATAGGCATGGGCTCTTTTTCAACAGCTTCGAGACCTTTGGCATGGAAGGAAGGCTCCCTGAAAAGCATCATCCGCGGCGACTCCCCCTGCGCTCAACTAGTTAATGCAACTCCTCACTCTCTTTAGGACAGATTTCCAGAGATGCTGGCTCCTTCAACTCTCAAGAAATCCGATTAGTCTTGCTGGCAGCCAGGTTATAGAAGAAGGATAGCTCACAAGCTTCAGGAGGCTTCATACGTCGATAGACAGAGAGAGTCACAGAAGCTCCGCTGATTGAAAGATGCGCTCTGGACATAATGTCTAAGGTGAGATTCCTTCTTTGGTTATTGTCAGAATATGGAATCACGTAGTGTACCTTGTTCTAGGGAAAATCAGATCTAAAAGGGTGCTGGGTGGTGAGAAAGGAAGGAAAGAGCTCGCACTCGAGAAAGCGTCCTTCTAAGACAATGGCTGGGTGTTAGCATATGGATCGGCTTGAATGCCAGCATTTGGATGAATTCCCAAACCCTATGAATCGATCAAGAGAGACTGGAATTGCATCTTGCCATCTTGCTTGCTCTTGAGAGCGAGTCCCTTCCACTGGATTCCACTGTTTCTGTAAAGGGAGGGACACTTGTTCAGCCCCTCTAGAAGATCAGGATGCTTGTGTGTCTCTTTTCACTCCATAGCAAAATCCATCCATACTTGTCCTTGTTAACTCAGAGATTGGGATTCATGAATGAAGTCTCAGTGTAGATACGCATGGATCCTTTATTGGTATGAACTCACAAGCCTAATAAGGGAGAGTATAGCTCGGTCCACCAGAGGAAGACCGTGTCTAAGAATACAAACAAGACCAAGCCAAAAGAGAAGAACCGAGCTGATGTCAGGATTTTCTAGTCCATTGACTGAAAGTGACAACCCCCTTCTTGAGCTCTCTCACCTGAAAGTGTCCCAGGGATCTATAAGCAGAATGAATAGATACAAGGGTCACGAGAGGGATCGCGCGAATCATGCAATAGGCAATCGTGGATAAATGATCAAGACCCCTTTTTGAGGGCATAGGTAGGTTCGAGTCTTTCTTCCCGTCCATAGAAAGAGATAACGAAAGCGATAGAAGACTAGAAGAAGTCGTAGAATGGAAACTAGCCACGCCCACAGGCTCGATGGAATTGAGTGGAAGACTCACTTAGTCAATAGCTAGTAGTAAATAGCGATGCATCAGTCTTTAGATAGCCAACTGGAGTTTGATGACCTAACCACCCACTAAATGACGGGAATCTGCTCCGCATTCATTGTGATGATTTATACCCGAGTCAGTGAATGAAGAAAGGGGACCCACTCCCGAATGAACGATTGTTCTCCAACTCTAGGTTCTGATCGATCTACCCGCAAGGATATTTTTTTTGATGAATTCACACTAGGGTTGGAACTGGGAATGCCCATTGTAATTAGCAATCGGGTGGGCCAAGGGAAATGAGCTATTGAAGCAGGTCTTCCTAATGGGATTGTGCGAAGCTATAGAACCTGTGCCTTTCCGCCTACTCTATTCCGCGAACAAGGTGCCCATATGAAGTCAGGGACTGAGGAGAGAATGGCGTTTAGTAAATAGGCGTATAAGACTCACTCGACCCAGAGGCAGGTTGGACCGATCTGTTCCGTATTCGAAAAAAAAACTCAATGAGCACTCCGCTGAAGTGATTCTGGATTCTTCTTTTGTGGGAACTACCAAGGCTGTATCCGAAGAAAGAGACCTTTTTCCAGTAGAACTTATGAAGTGAAGTACGTAAAGAACAAGTAATGAGAACGAGGGAGAGCGGGTTCAGTCGAGAATCAAGCTTCTTTGCTCTTTCAAGTGTCAAATGGAAAAAAAAAAGATGTTTAGGCGCTGCCACCTCTCTCAGAAGCTAGTTGACACTTCCTATTCCTTAGTGCTTGACGAACTGGGAATCTTAGTACATAGACAATGGGCCACCCATTGACTCTGAATTCTTAGGGACTTTAGTCACTTCTTTCGTTTATGAAGCTTGTGATGCAACCCTTGATCAAGAACTTGATCGGCGAAGTCAGGCTTAGGCTCTCACTCTCATAACGAATGCTAGGATGAACGGCACTAGCATATAACTGAGACTTGATGACCACCTCAGGCTAGAGCCCAACTATCATAGGTAGAGAGTCTAACTACGCACCATCAACTTGGTTGGCCTTGACTTAACCAGCCGCTTCTCCGAGAGTAGATTCCAAGGCGGAAGCTAAGAAAGAGGGCTTTGGACAGGTTTTCCACTGAGACACACACAAGGCATGCTCGGCAGCTAGTGACAGGAGAGAGGATCTCTTACCCATTCAGGTATGGAATCCTGCCTATCGAAAACAGGGCTAAAATGACTAAGATCCAACATAATATGGCTAAGCAGTGATTCGATATAAGGATAGCTATTTTGAATACTCTTTTCGAGTCCATCGAACCCTCTATCAAACAGAGATGGACCCAAGCTCAAGGAGAAGGAGTTCAGCATTCGAGAGTGAGTTCGTTCATGAGATAGGCGAGGGTGGTCGTAGATCAGAAGCGAGTCAATCCTTGTTTGAGGACGCCAGCTCGCTAAGTTGTTACTCCTCCAGCAGCTCAACGCTGACGAAGCTCCACCAGACCAGCTCATGAGGAGCTAGAAGGGCGGCTTAGCCTTTGGAGTTTGATTGCGGGCATACGAGAACCGAGTCAGAGGCCTGAGATGACTGATCCCGATCAGAGGAAGAAGCTTGGCACAGAATTGACTCAAGATGATCAATCCGCAGATGAAGCTCTTATCCAGTTGACGAGAAAGCCACTGACCTCCACTCCGGAGCGTCGAGCTTAAAGCAGGACGTTGAGGCCTTGACAGGGCTAAAGTCAAGCCCTGGTCTATCCTTCTTCCACCCCTCTGAGTTTCGCAACTTCCTTTCTTTTTCTTTCTTTTTGAATTGAGGGGATCCCCTGATTTATAGCCACACCCAATGAATAGAGAGGGTCTACCTCGCCCTATGGTGTCAGAGGTCAGTACTCGTCTGGCGGAGTATGAACTGTGATCGATCACTACGGAGTCATAGCACTTTAGATAAAGAGGAACTGATCATTAACGAAAGGTGAGCTACTGTATCTTAGTCAAAAAATTGATGTTTTTTTTTTGTTTGAGAGTGAGCGCCTGTGCGGCTCCCCCCTGATACGAGTGCTCTGTCAATAGGAAGAACAAAGGGAACTAGACCTCAACTTCAACTGAGATTATATCTGGTTCGGTTAACCAGATGTCGCATCTAAGCAAGGAAAGGGAGTCGAGTCATCATTGCTTGTTGTGGGAAGACCATAGCAAATCAGGTCATTGGTGGAACCCTCGGCTGGCTAGAGCTGGGTCTTCATGTGCACATTGACTGAACAGTGAACATAACAGAGGGGCGCGCTTGAGAGCATGTTCAGGTCAATCAATGGGTAATTTGATATCCTTCCTTATGGTTTTCCTTTTCTTCGCGACTACGATGTCGAATACAACTCAGACAAGACACCTTCGGTGGTTCCACCAACGGCTTAGTCATTCATTCATTCGACGGGAGCTACCGCTACCTATTCGTCTGTGTCCATTCGCTGGTTTATTCTTCCCTGCTTGCACAATTCCATGAATAAAGAAAGTCATCATCCTTCGTTTTGGTACCAATTCTCACCGATGCTGCTAGGCTAGCCTTTCACGTCTGATTCAACAAAAAAGGGGTCGTACGCTTCTCCTCCACCAACAGTCTAGTTAGTGGAAAGTCCTCATATTAACAGTAGAGTGGTGTTCAGATAAAGGACTCCCTGAGCAGGCACTCTTTGGCGTGAGAGGGCAATCTCACCTTAGGTAGTGGAGATAGAGAGATCTTGATCTTCCCCAGATACAGAGATCCCAAGGGAGTGAAAATCAAGACTCAACCACCTAGCAGCAAGGCCAGACCCGAACTCTCATTCTCATGTGAGACAGCCCTTCAGCCCTGACTTCTTCCTGAGTTCTGACCGTCAATAGGAAACGTAACTGAAAGATCAAGTACAAAGCTTACCGAGTTCGGTGAATTTGCACCTAAAAAGAAAAGGTGTATTCAATCTCAACACGGAGACCAGAGAAGAATGATCACCCGGGGAATCTCACCTCTTTTTTTTGCTTTCGTCGAATGAGCTCTTGTCGGAGTAGTAGAGTCGTCCAATATTTGACTATCGTAGCCATGGGAATGACTTGATGTTGTAATCTAACCCTCATAATAAGGCTATGCTGTACCAGCGGATCTTGGCGCCAGTGAATCATTGTGAGTTGACTTTGGAAGAGCTACTTATAATGAGTGGAGCATCCGACGTAGGATCATGGGCTCCCGCCGCCTCAGACGGGGTTACTATATAGCATTTTTGATGGTACGAATATAGCATCTCTGTCCTTTGATCATCCCTCGCATCACAAGAATCCTCCGAAAAAGAAATTCCATTCATGTTGATGCCTTTCTTTTCAATTCATTATTGAGTGAATGCTTCCATTCCGGCTGACCGAAACTAGTACACTCAGACTAATCATAAGAAGGGGTAGCCAACCGGCTTGGATTGAATCACTTTCATTCTCATGCTCTGCGACAGCTCTTGCCTCAGTGGTCTTCCATGCTGCAGCCAATTATACGGTAGAAGCTGATTCCACAGTACCCATATTAGTAGTAGATATGATGCTTCTCCGGTAGCGGTCTTGTTTGAATAAACCTTCTTCTACGGTACAAGTAAACACGCAAGGTAGGAGCGAACGAACAATCATGTATGTCAGAGTAGCCCTCGATGTATGCTGGTGCGAGAGTTGCCCTAAGGTCAGCTATGGCTGGAAGGCTAGCGAGCTTCTCAATAGGCTACTGAACCCGTTGCGTCCTTGTCGCGGCGTTAGCCAACATTGGTGGTTCGCTAGTTCTCGCCCAAGGAAGAGCGCTGGCTTTTTGAACCCGCCAAAGAATGAAAGCATATCAGTACTGAAAAGTGCTTCAGCCCTCACTCAATAGACTGAAAGACAGTAAAAAGAGGAAGCGCCTTTCACACACTTTGGACATAGACCACTCAGACAAGGAAAGAGACCTGAGAACCTCTTTCCCCCAGAAAGCGAAGCAAGGGGAGTACACTCGTGGAGAAGACTTCCGAGAAAGCAGCATGCGCGGGACTAGTCAAGCATGCACAGGACTAAACTCACTCCCTTAACCTGACCTTTGATCTGAGAGAGAGGGGATTGCCCTATTCTCAAATGAAGTAGGGGATGAAGCTCCTTCTTTTGTCCAAGGAATCTCTACGGTTGGAGAGAGAATGCCCTCAGAAGCCCTCATCCGGGTACTGATATTGACCCATAGGAGTGATGTCCCTTTCTTTCGGGATCAAAAGGAGAGAAAAGAAGCCCAGTCTTTGATGGAAGTACCCTCCCGAAGTCTAGTGCCTATATCTTTTTTCTTTCTATAAGTCAATGTTCCGCAGCATATCTGCTATTTCATGTTTAGCTTAGACGACGACGGAACCCCGGATTCGAGAGTTCATTCCTCTCTGTTGTCTTCTCGTCCCATTCGTTGATCCGGGGCAAGAAGCTTGGGATTGGTTGCTGCTTCGGAACAAGATCCAAGAAAAGTGGCTTCTCGGGCGTGGGATACCCAAATGAGAATATAGACGAGCAAGGCAGACGAAAGGGCTTTTTTCTTGCTCTGTTGACTACGCTCCTTCCAACGCTAGTAGGCCTTTCGCGCTCGTCGCTTGTTATATCTGGAATCAATCCCACGCCGTGGATTCTCTTCTTTTTGTCTTCATTGACGTTCCGAATAGAATAATTTCACAAGGAGGACATCCTATTCTCATGATCCCGAATGCCAGAGGAGAAATTCATTGAATAATGACCACCACCAGACAAGCTTGAAATGAAACCTCGTTTTTTTATTGCATTACAACAGAGTGACTGGTCAAGCAACTTGACTGACTAAGAAGGCGATAAGTAGGGTGGCGAGCTTGGTAGGGAAACCACTGTTCATGGACAAAGCTACTGCATGGAGGGGCTTTCATATGCTAGATGCTTTGTGGAAATCTCTGCAGAGAGAGGGCCCCCCTCTAGGGTGAAGATCGAGGTGCCTGGGAGAGGGGTAGTGGAAAAAGAGGTGGAGTATGAGTGGTTGCCTACGGGGTCTTCGACTTCTTGTTCGTTTGGTCTGTTCATGAATGCCCTCCAAAGGCAAGGTGGGAGCCAAGGAAGGTGGTCGAAACGGTGGATGGTCATGTTTATACTGAGGCCCGGGAGGGACATAAGGAGGATGAAGGGAGCAATTCCGGATTGAGTGGCACAGGGAATGAGGACCCCTTGGGTCCGATTGAGGTTACTACTGGCCTCGATCGGAACCCCACGGAGTATTCTTTACAGATAATGAATGCGGGTGCCTGATTTGGCTGCTGACGCTGTGGAGGCCGCGGCGGGAGTGGCGGGGAAGTCTGGGGAGCTCGAGTAGATCCCTGACTTCACTGTGGAAACTACTCAGTCCTTCGGGTTGCCCAACCAAGAGGGACCATCGGGTAGACCCACCACCTTGGGGGGGGAGGGGGCTGCCCCAGTGGAGGAATTCTCCAGACCCGGATGGAAATAAGAATGAGATGCGGTTGCGAGCAAGCAGGAAGGTCAGAATAATGGGAGGAGTCAGTGCGGAGTCCATTCCCCTTATACAAGGACTCTGAGGAGTGGGCGAGAGGCCCCTTCGCCCCGGTTATTCCGGCCATTCCTATGTCGATCCTTGCTTGGAATGTTCGGGGGCTCAATGCGTCAGAGTGGAACTGTCCAATAGGGGAGGGCTGCGCATGATCCTCTCGGTGGTGTATGGTTCCAATGAAGATGTGGAAAGGAGGAAGCTGTGGGAGGAACTACTGGATAGGAGCAGATCTATAGTATAGCTCTCCCTTGGGTCCTGATGGGGGATTTCCACACTATTCGTTTCTCTTCTGAGAAGGTAGGGGGAAGGAGGGTCCCTCAGGGCGGATTGGATGACTGAAGGGAGTTCTGACTTTTTTGGGATGCCTAGGGTTGGACCCAATCTTGATTCGCTGGATGGAACAATTTCTACACCTTCGTATTCCGGGGGTGCCAACAGGGTTGTTTCAGAACAATAGGGGACCCCCTATCTCCGTACCTCTTCTATTCCGTTGCTATAACACAGCCCACTCAGCATCTGAAAGACAAGCTTCCCTCTTCAGCCTCGGTATCGTCTTGGTCCTTTGCCACTCCCTTGATTAAGGGATTGATTCCTCTCTTTTCCTTTCTGTTTCGAGTAGATTTCATGTCTTTTCCTCCGTTCTGAATACTAAGAAGAGCCCTTTTCTGAGGGGCCCAATCTCAACATGAAATGGCTTGAGTCAATCTCCTGAATCCGTTGGGTCAACTACCACTTCACACTACTGGGACTGAATTTGCGCATATTCCCTCTACAGAACCTACTTGGGAATACACTGAGTCGCCGGTTTGAATGAAGGAGTAGTCTCTGCTTCTAGTGAAAGCGGGTACGGAAAGGCTCAATCAGTTCCAGGGATCGTACCACAATCTAGTACTCCATCCATCCTCAATGATATGCATGATACAATCAGCTGCAAAGGAGTCGAAGTTTCTGTAGCAGGGGGGGGCAGAAGCTTCCTTTCCTCTTTTCATGCGGACCGACCGGCAGGGCATTCTTCGCAAGGAGCTCCCACGGGAAGGTGGGAGGCAAGGGGAATCGTGGAACATATTCGAGTCCTTGTTTACAAAAAAGGGGGGATTTTTGGTCAGCGGGCAAAGCCTCCTTCGTTCTCCCTCACAAAAGAAAGAAATTTCGTATAGAAAGAAAACGAACCACTTCGCTTTGATGAGGAATTTCTTTTTGGTCCCTTTCGTCCAGTGGTTAGGACATCGTCTTTTCATGTCGAAGACACGGGTTCGATTCCCGTAAGGGATAGGTACTGGTTACCGGCCGGCGGTCTCATTGCTGAGTAATCGCTCGCCATCTGGCTGGAAAAGGTGGCCAGGAAGCTTCCTCTCTCCCAGCAAGCCCCGCCGGTGGGTCTTCTCAGTCAGGGAATTCCTTTCATTCTTCTCCCGCCGCTTCCTCGCCTCCATGCCTCTGCTTCCCCACTTTCTTGAAAGACAAAGCGGAGGCCTATCTTCGAGGATCGGTATTTGAATAGAACGCGCACTGTACTTTTTTCTTTCTTCCGTGCCCCCCCGACATGGAAGATTTGTTTCTGACGCCAACAAATTCATGCGTCAGTGAGGAAATGCAAACTTTTTTTCTCCTCTCTTCGATTTTCCCACGTAGTTCGTCGGTCAAACCAACGATTCTCTTCGTGAAGTCATAGAGAGAGTCTTTCTTTTTCTAGTATCACTTCTATAAATGCAATGAAAGAACCATCCCTTCCTCTTTTTTTGTTTGTCCTTGTCATACCGAAATCCAATGAGACCAAAAAGAGCCCCCTTCTATACCACTGGAGGGGGTGGGGTGAAGGGGCGGTTTACATACAACCGGGACAAAGTAGTTGATGATGGAATCTCAGAGGCATTCTTTTCATTTGGTAGATCCAAGTCCATGGCCTATTTTTGGTTCACTCGGAGCTTTGGCAATCACCGTTGGAGGTGTGATGTACATGCACTCATTTCAAGGGGGTGCAACACTTCTCAGTTTGGGCCTCATATTGATCCTATATACAATGTTCGTATGGTGGCGCGATGTTCTACGTGAATCCACGTTGGRAGGACATCATACAAAAGCTGTACAATTAGGACCTCGATATGGTTCTATTCTGTTCATAGTATCGGAGGTTATGTTCCTTTTTGCTCTTTTTCGGGCTTCTTCTCATTCTTCTTTGGCACCCACTGTAGAGATCGGAGGTATTTGGCCCCCAAAAGGGATTGGGACAGTGGTCTGCCTCAAGGTGGTTCGCCTTCTTTTTCTGCGATTGGGGTTGCCAGACTTTGTTTGGCTTCTCAGTGGATTTCTCACAGAATCCCTGTTGCCCCTTTCTCATATGATGATCCCCGTGGCTTCGGGCAGCTCCAACGGGGTGGACCTGGAACTACGCTTAGGCCCGGGGGCCACAGAGGAGGACATCAAACTCCGGCGGCTGCGGCAGTCCATTCCGCGGGCTTTCGCCCGGAGTCTCAAGACCTTATGTGAGAAATTCTGTCAGGAGAGTGGCGCCTGTGGGGTCTACTGTCGGAAAGGGGAAACTAACTGGGACTACCTGAGCACCGGGGAATGTCTCGCTAGCCACTTTTCGTATTCAGTGGCGGATAGCAGAACATTATCTGAACTTCTTCGTCTAATTCACGAAGGAGGGAGCTGCAGTTCCCTGGCGGAGTACCCGTTCTGGGAGTTTTTGGACCCTCGGCAAAATGATTACTCTCCAAAAAAGTAGAATCTCTCAATTGCATAAGAAGACTCCTGGAGAGTGACCGAATACGAAGTGTTGTGAGTTCCTGAAATACCGATACTGAGTGAGGAAGTTTCTAAATGAGATTGAGTGAAACGCGGACTGATCACATGTCCCTTTCGTTATTACAACCTTCTTTCTTTATGTCAAAGACCAGAATCCCCGCGCAAATGATCATTGGATCTCGGTTCTTCTTAACTGCGATGGCTATTCATTCAAGTCTTTGGGTAGCACCACCAGATCTCCAACAAGGTGGAAATTCTCGTATTCCGTATGTACATGTTCCTGCGGCTTGGATGAGTATAGTAGTTTATATCGCAACGGCTATAAACAGTTTCTTGTTCCCATTAACAAAACATCCCCTTTTTCTTCGCTCTTCCGGAACCGGTACAGAAATTGGTGCTTTTTCTACATTGTTGACCTTAGTGACTGGGGGCTTTCGGGGAAGACCCATGTGGGGTACCTTTCGGGTGTGGGATGCTCGTGGGACCTCTGTATTCATCTTGTTCCTTATTTACCTGGGTGCACTGTGTTTTCAAAAGCTTCCTGTCGAACCGGCTCCTATTTCAATCTGTGCTGGACCGATCGATATACCAATAATCAAGTCTCCAGTCAACTGGTGGAATACGCCGCATCAACCTGGGAGCATTAGCCGATCTGGTACATCAATACATCTTTCTATGCCCATTCCAATCTTGTCCAACTTTGCTAACTCCCCCTTCTCAACCCCCCTCCTCTTTGTTCTGGAAACACGTCTTCTTATTCCATCTTTTCCCGAATCCCCCTGGACGGAGAGGGTTGGTGTGGACTCCGACCCCCCCCGGGAGGGTCCGGGAGGGTTGGGGAGGACGAAAAACTGATTATAGAAGACGTCGGAGTCAATCCGTCACCTAGTTCACTCGCAGCGCTGCTTAGTCGTTCTAAATTGAGTAGAGGCGGGGAAATTCCAGTCAGTGTCAATCCATTGCGCCTAAAGCATCTCATCTTGACCCCATGATACCTATCAGTTCTATAAAGAAAAAGACACCACGGATCCCGAGTGACACCCGCGAGAAACTGATGCAATGAAGCGAGAGAGTGACTACAAGCCTGCCATTCTCATTCGCTGATGAAAAAGAAAAGGACTTTGGCGATGCGCGGAAAGGTTCACAAGTATACTCGAGACGAGGCGAATCAGGTCTCTGGCATAAGGCAATACTCATCACCTCATCGGGAGGTCATGACAATTGATGATTACGACAACTCCCTTCCTCTTGTTTTGGATATTACCCAAGTCACTCATGTTAAGGAACCACCGAAGTTGCGCAGAAGATGGAGCCGGCACTTTCACCAGTACGGGAGCTAGTAGGAGAGAGAGTTTGAGCCTGCGACTTCCAACGATTTCTCTTTTTTTTCTAACCGCAGTAAGCAAGTAGAGCCGTTAAGGCAGCAGTGACAGGCGAGGGATAGAATATAAAAGAGAATTCCTTTCACGGCTAGGGGCTCGTGATAGAGTCTCTTTTCCGTTCCAGTTCCAGTCCTGACCGTCTTTGCGATTGAACTTTCCATCTCGACTCACGACGACTTTCAAGTCAAGGGGAGAAATCAATCTTCCGATAGGCAAGCGGTGATTAGTTGTTTCAATGTCTATGTCTTGAAAGAGGAATTGGAAAGTAAAGCTAACAAAAGAAAGTCTTTCTTCTTCTGGTCAGGTAGCAAGGTACGGGTAGGCAGTTCAGGTCATGGACTCGTGGTAGGCGAGTTTAGTGGAGAAAAGAATCTTCCCTTGCTTCTGGTTGCTTTGATCAGAGTCCAATCCTTATATTAGCTCGCACTCTTTCATGACTAAGCAAGTCAAGCTGCTTTGGATATCAATACGGATGGGGCATTCTATCTTTGTCTTTTGTTCCATCGGTGACTCCGTGGATGGTTCCAGAACCGCTAAGGCCTACATTACATGCAATAGTACCTAGAATGACTTCTGGACAAATATATAAAAGATCATTGGGCGTCCTTCCGTCCAAGCACGAGACTCTCATTTTATGGTGTGAACTCAATCACGGGATGGTGAATGAGACTCAGCCTATGCTGGCCTTATACTCGATCCACCCTTCAATAACCTAATTAGCCGGGCAGAAAGCCGATGATTTAGACGAGGCCCTTCCCTTTCACCCGAACAGCCAGATGAATTACAGGTCATAGCCCCCACCTCCGAATCCTTTGACGGGCACCAGGTCAGTCTACTCATCCATTTGTGGGTTGTCAACAGTGAGTTCTTCGCCTATCATTGGTCGACTTGAACCCTCTTCCTTCCCTCTAGTCCTAGAATCACTACCTCAAAAACCCTATGATGAGAAAGTCGTAGGCGAAAGCGGTTCACCCATACGAATGAAAAATGGGAGAGCCTACTTATCCATTTCAAGAGAGTTGCTACCTATATCTTCTGATTCATTTACTACAAGAAAGCCACTATTCCAAGCGCAGGTCCCCTACTTTTTTGATTCATCGCCTGCTCACTGAAGAATAGTGGGGAATCCCTATTGAGCTTCTGAAAGGGCTGAAGAGCTGCTACGGTGGGGGAATCGGACAACTCCATGGTTAACATAATTGCATAGGCCCAGAAGCCCAGGCAGCTCGGCATGGGAGGAAAGGAAGATCGCCGAACTCATGGTCGGCCGCTGAGCTTACTCAAAAATTCTCAGTTCAGACCCTGAACCGATAGTCCAACATCGTCCTATCCATCGCTGTGGATGTTCACCCGCCTATCCAAGGTGCATCAGCCTGCTCCTCGATCAAGCCTTGCTCATACTCTTCTTCGATAATCCCTTGCCCCTTCTCTGACTTCCCCACCTTTTGCCCTACCTCTCCGCCAGTACTGGACTCTCCGGGGAAGCAATCTGATCCCTCTCAAAATCTCTATCCTGGTGGTGACGGGCGATGAAGCGGGAACGAAGTCCAATCCATCTTCTGAACCAAGGAGTGAATCGGTACATAATGTAATCGATTCATCGGCGAAGAAAAGCCCAACTCTTCGATTCAAAGAAAAAGAGCTCGGAGATAGGAGGAGAATAAGACCAAAGCAACCAACTACCGAACCTTTGACAAGCGAGACATGGGAGTCTAGGTTTTGCGAGCTAGCCCGGAAAAGAGGCAAGCCAAAGGTGGAGGTCCCATCATTCACACCATGTGCTATCGGGCAACACCGTGGGTATTAGGGCATCACTCCCCTTGTTTCAGGCTCAGAGGCTGATGAATGAGGTGCTTCAAAAAGAAAGGTTAACCGGGCTTGGGATTGGTCAGGGACTCGTGCGGAATGCCTAATAGCGTAGCGAAATCTCTAAAAAAAAATGGCATATACATGAATCGAAAGACAGATTGCTCCTTCGATGAACTCGGCGACTGAGAGTACGACAGATTGAGTCCACCATTTGAGATTTTGTGAGTGATGGACGCATCAAAGACTTTCTATATGCTGGAAGAATAGCCACCCCTTTCTGTCATATCCTCAAATCTCAGTCCATTTCATGATATCCGAGAGGAGGAAGGAGCCTTGTACACCGGGTCAAGTCAGCCTACTTGCCTTCAACCCTTGACTCCATTGGGAAAAGACCAACTCCTCGATCAAAGCCCTCCACCCTCATCCTAGGTCCGTCCCCTTACCAATGGGAGCTAATCAGCTGACGAAAACTCCACTCTATCTCTCTCCTCTGATCCTGGCGACTCGATTTATGCAAGCTCACCTATTCCTGACCCCCTTCAACCCATCAATGGGCTCAATCCCATGCCCCCCAACTGCGCGCCCTTGACTCATCGAATCTCTCAACCGGGCGGAAAGCCAGCCTAGGAGAGGGGAAGAAGACTGAATCCGAGACTTCCGAGAGATTGATGGCCTCGGCCCTATACCTCTCAGTCGAGTGCTAATGCCCTCAGCCGCTACGGAGCAAAGCCAGCTACCGTACCCGCGAGTGGCTTTTGCTGGTCATAAAGAGAGGGAAAGAAGTTCCATTTCATGGCTTTCTGATTCTTTCGGAGGCGAGAAAGAGAACAGATAAACGAACTGAAAGGGATTGGGCTAGATAGGTGGCATCGGCCTATCCAACTACTTCTCGACCGGACCAGTTGATAGTCGACGTGGCGAGGATCGGCCGGCCAGTTCCTTCAATGATTTTTGACAAGCCTGAGAACCACCCGGGATCTACTTTGAGAAGGGCTATTACGGCTAAAAAAAAGGCTTGCTTGGATTACCTTAACCATTTGCGGGGGCTCATTGAATCGGTGACGAAGCGAATGCAACTAATGTGACGCGCCTGATAAAGAAAGCACTTTCAATGAGGCTTTCCGGCCCCTTGGTAGTTTGCTGAGGCCCCCACCTCGCCCAAGTGGTTCGTGCATACCTTGCTTCAGGGGGTTGGTTGGATCTGATATCCAAGCTAGAGAGAGGAGTGAGATACTAAAGAGAGGGGCTGGTGGACTCACTTTCTTGAAATGGAAGGAGTCGAGCTGTGGACGAGGAAGTGGCTCTATTGTCTGTTGCCGGCCAGTCAGCGATTAGGTAAGCGAGTGCGAGTCAGTCTGATGTCTCAGAGGTGGGAGCGAACCGAGGCTCCAGGTGATTGCAGCGAGTATAACAAAGATTTGAGGACCAGTGGCTACCCGACCCGAAGACAAGGGAAGGTTGGAAGGAAACTCAAGAAGCAAGCCTAGCCTAGCCCTGAAAGTGAGATATCGCTTGCGAAAAGCGTTCGCCCAAACAAAAAAGGTACCTGAACCTGATTTCTGGGCACAGACCAGTCCGTCCCTTTGAAGAGCATGAACCGATCCGATCTATCACGTCCCTCAGATTCGTGGGAAGAGATCAACTCAAGTCGTTCCCGGGCGAACGAAGGTCTGAATGTTGAGTGGCATTCGCTGGTATTTGCGGGAGCATTCTAGATGGCTTAATCAGAAGAGGTAGGTCAAGGATTTTCCAGGTCAAAAATTCCGGAAGGTCGGAGGTCGTTTATTCTTACTGACCATTAAGCAGATCGAAGAAGACTGCGCCCTTCCCAAGAGATTGAGGGAAAAGGTACTGCTTGCTCTTGAACGGGATTGATGGGTCTAATGCAGAAAGGTCATCAGCAAGGTTGTTGTCAGTCTGACCATAAAAGATTGGCACTAGGCACCAAATGCAGCCTGAAGTATAGGAGTCAGCCCTCCCCCCCTTATCATCATCCAGGCGAAGGTCCGTCAGGGCCATTACACGACCAATCGTTTGATTTCACTTCATCACATGAGTCAGGGAGGAAGCGGGGAACCTGGGCGGGTCCTGACACCGCCATCCGACGGAAACCTTTGGAAAGGCGATGAGTTGAGCTACCGAGAGCTTTGTACCCGGCTCCCCCCAACCTCATTAACGTTGTCAAACGAGGGGATACTTGGTTGCTATCGCTAGCAAACCATATGGGTGAAACCGGGTCATCATCAGTTTGAAGGAGACGTTTTCCTCCACAAAATTCACTTGGAAGGTCTTGTACCCCCAGCAACAACCGATTGAGCAAACTCTCGACCAAACATCACTGCCACTACTTCGGTCAGAAAGAGGAAGGGGAACCCATAGGTTGCCGACTGAAGATCGAAGCAGTGATAGTGCTTGCCGCCTTGCAACCTCATCAAAGGAGCCTCTTGCGCAAATGTCCCATCCATGGGAATCCGCCGGGGGACCGACATCAACCAGTCATGAAAGGGACGCAAAAGTCTCTGATTGAAGTAGTAGTTGCCAATCGCAAACAAGCGCCCTTTTCCTCCTCCTTCAAGAACCTGAACCATCCTACCTTTTGGGTCACCCTACTGCTTCTGGGGAGCATCAGGGTCAATATGAATAAGGCAATCATACAATGTATGTCAATCCTTGTGAGGATCGTACACCGTTCTCACCCTACTTATCCAAAGTCCACCCGGTCGGTCTTGATGGTAATGTCAAAGATGCTGCCTAAGAAAGAGCTGATCAAGCTCCGGCCCACTCATATTGCCAGACTGGCAAAAGTCCGAATAAGTGAATCACAGGATTTGATGACGGAAGGAGTAGGTGTCCATGAAACTGCCCTCACCCTTGAGTCCCAGGGGGATCATGAAAGTCCTACTCATCCGGCAATTCCGCTTTCCACCGGTTGCCCATTGAGGAGGACAGAGAATTTGCGGCTTTGATCGAGCTGCCAGACGTCCCCTTCACTGAGCTTGGACAAGTGGACCTTCACGGCCTTCTTCTTCGGTGGGTATACTCTGATTGAAGTAGGTATGTATGGTCCAGGTCAAAGGTGGATGCCATCCTTTTGGCTTGGTCATGATCTTGATGGTGAGCTCCTTCCCGGATGTACCCCAAACCTTTCTGCTTGTTGTCCTTTGTCACTGGGAGCGGGTTGATTATTCCTGGCTTCCTTTTGACCAGGCCGGTCCCTGGCAAAGCCAGCCAGGTCTATGCTTTGACTGCTCAGGCGCTGGGTATACAGATGGGAGATGAGAGATGGTGTCTTGATCGTACCTACCCTTCTGGCGGAGGGTCCCCGTAGACGACGAAGACACTTCCCGGAACTGAATGCACTGGTTGATGCGACCGCCTTGATGACTTCTCACCATTTTTGTTTAAGGATGCTTCAATATCCAGCACATAGAATTCGATTGGGACTACTGTAGGCCCGAACTTGATGTCCAACTGAATGAGGCCATGGACCGCCCTTTTTTCACTGTCATACGCAGCAATGGTCATGTCCGATGGGGTGGGTGAGACTTGACTCTGGGATGTCCAGATATCAATCGGAGCGTGGAACATGGGCAAACATTCAACCCCAGTATCGATCAGGGAGAGAGGAATGCTTGATTGAGAATCACCGTGACGTGTAGAGGAGCAGAACGTCCTACCGGCAAGAGCTCCCGTCCGGTCATAGTCCGAGAAGGTCAGGGACGGCGGAAAACTCCTTCCGTTCATCTGACAGGGTGATTGAGTCCGGTAGCCTTCCAGGTCCACTGTGAAGCAGATGCGAGCGCAGTTCCTGCCTGGAAAGTGGTCCCCCCCAACGATGTGATGTAGTGGATTTCTCAATTTCTTTCTCCAGAAGGGAAAGGAAGGGTAGTTTGACCCTGATCGGGACCTTGTGAAAGTTCTCTTTTCTAGGATCAAACTCTGGTTCCCACATTTGAAGTCTACCGGTCCCGGGTTCCGGGTGAGCAAGAATCGTAGATCACTCTCTCTCCGAATAGAGAGATCAAGCTTCCCTCTTCAAGCCAAATATCGCTCCAAACGTTGGTATTCGAGCCATCCCCGATGATGGATCTGAGAATATACCAAGGGCGCGGCACTATCTGCGAGCGTCGCCGGCTCGGCTCTCCTGATCGGTCTAGGGGAGGAAGTTGCTGACGCCGCAGGGCTGGGGGTCTAATATCACTCACTCTGAAAGTATGCCCCTTCGGTGACATCCTTCCCCTAAGTCAAAGGAGTAACCTCAGCCATGTATGTATATTTGATTTCCCTACCGAAGTTTTTTAGCTACATGACACCGGAAGGCAAGCAGGAAGGAGAGCCATCCGTGTAGTTGAGAAAGCGATGTCTGGGTATATTCAGAATATGAGTTGCTGAGCGAACGGATACGGATAAAGTCGATCCATCTTTGACCGAGTGAAGTGAAGTTCGGTACGAACGAAAGGCCCTTTTGGATGGACATGTGACTCAACCCCTTGAGTGTGAAAGCCCACCCGAAGGGTCAGCCCCAAGTCCGGTGAGTATGAAATCCCCCTCTTTGGTCTCTTCCTCGGATTGAGTTGAAGGCACATACCGAAGGAATGAGTGCAGTGAGTGAGGAGTGAATCGACGAACGAACGTCACGTCTCTTTGTATGGACCATGTAACTCAACCCGTTAGGGGAAGATGGAAAGCGTGTCGGGTTGCGAGCCGAAGGCGATGGAGTGGCGAATCACAATATGGACGCTGAGGTTCAGAAATGAAGTCCAGTCCGGGCAGGGTAATCTATCTAATTTCACACATAATGTCAAAAAGGGAGTACGAATTCTTTCCAATCCTAATTCAAAAAAGAAAGGAAAGAAGTCCGGTCATTGAAGGGAGTTCTCACTGCGCTACCGAAACCTACTTGATGGATGTGGCATGTCATCCCGTAGTGCCGCGCGAAGTGTGCTAATGTCCCCCGTTCCCCGATCCTCCCTTCGTCTGAGGCTCCTCGCCTCTTGGTGTTTTTCTTGGTGTGATCATGGTTCTTTTCTTCTTGATTCCCCTCTGCTTGAGTTCCCCAGCCCCCCCTTCTTTTGAGGGTGACCCTTGGTGTCCTATATGGTTCGGAATTTCCCTCTTTCTCGGCGGGCTCATGGTGCTTCCCGATCTCCCTGGGCTTGAGGGAACGAATGGCCTTGATCTGGTTCCTGCTGCTTGGTTCCGTTATTCCTGTTCTTTCCTATAAGGAGGGTTCCCGAAGGCGAGCGATGAGTGAGGACTCAGTGAAGAGAGGGTTTCATCCCCGAACGTACCGGATAGGATGACTTCCTTTGGCTTAATAGAGGGAGTGCTTCCTGGCAAGAAGCGCGACCGAGGTGCTTTCGATGTGACCGTGGAGATGTTTTTCTTGTGGCTACCCCAAAGTATGGAAAGAAAATCTGGCTTTGGTTTATCGCTAAGCTGAATTGGAAGGCATTTTCCCGAAGGCTTGTTCCCTTGGCGGGGGAGGGATCAGCCGAAGAAGTATCCGCATCAACCGAGAACTTTTGATCAGCTCTTCTGCAGGAGCTCTAGAGCTCTTGATGTATCGGGATGAGAGAAGGTCGGAGGTCTTTTGGGAAGTAGGCATCTCATTCATAGGCAAGAGCAGGAAAGAGCAGGCCTGAAGGCATGAACGGAAGGCAGGCAAGAAGGCATTCAAGGGCGTTGAAGGAAGCAGTTTAGCCTGTGCAGATGTCTCTTTCTGTCGGATTGTAGAAAAGGAGCAAGCAGCTTTTTCAAGTATAAAAGCGAGCGTCGAGCGAGCCAGACTACAAGCGAGGGATCCAAAGAACGAAGGAGCAGAGAAGTCAGAACCCTAATGTCGTTCTCTTTGCCAACTCCGGATTCAGGAGTCATTTCGAAGACAAGTTGAAGTCAGCCTACCGGAATAGAGTCAACCTGACTTTCGAACGAAAAGGAGTTTTTGTCTCGAAGTCAGGCCGGTACTAAGAAAACCTATTTGAATGAAATCACACATATAGGAGAGGAGATTCAACGAAAAGCATTTCACATCGTTACTAGCGAGTGAGATACCATTTTCATCAAAGGAGACTCGAGCACTCAAACTCTGACAAAGCGAAACTGGTACCGCCACTCCAACCCCAACCGGAAACCACAATCTCAAGCAAGCTGAAGAAGGAAAGAACCAGCACACCACCTGTCAAGTCAGCAACCCAAGCCTTCCCTCGCCTCTGCTCACTACTAAAGTAGGATGACCAGCAGGCAATAGTTTGATCACCGGGCAGTAGTATATATACGCCTCCATGATGATGGGCGTCTCCAATTTAGTCCTGGGTGTCGGGTTAGGATGATGAGGGGGATTCGTCTTCTTTTTCCATTTGACTCCCCCGGGCGAAGGGAAAAAAAAAATAGGACTGGCTGGAAAGGCCTACCCAGGGAGTGGAGGTCAGGGCATTGACTGAGATTTCTAAACAAAGGCATCGACTAAGAGAATCAAGATTTTCTGTCAACAAGAAGGCGGGAATCCTAGGCATTCCCGATCCTCACTCGAGGAATCCTCCAATGTGTCGATTTTTTTGGAGAAAGTCCTCCAGTTTTTTCCCTCCGTCATCATGACCAGATCCCCCTAAACGAAGACTCGGGAGGGGGAGTCCCTACAACTAAGACGAGACAGGCCAGCGCACTTTTCCTTTGTGTTTCGCTTTGTATGGGACTTGATCCCCTTCAGGTATTGGTCTGATTCGGGAGGAGGTTGCGTTACCCGGTTGACAGCTTTTCAAGTAAATGGAAAGTCGCTTTCTTTGTTGAAAGCTGGCCCTACCCACCCTCTCTCGAGAAAATCCCAATCCACTGCTTCTTTTTCCCATTCACCTACTGCCATTTTTGTTGCGCTTGGAAGAAACAAGAAGTACTTGTTGTTTTGAATAAGTTCCTGAATAGGAAGAGAAGAATGGATACCCCCGTCGAGGGGGCTGTCTTTGAAGAAGAGAAGGGTAGGAAGAGCAAGAGTGAGATCAATTGGTCTGCTTCGGAACAGAGAGCAAGAGAGAGGGGCTGCCCTTGATCCGAGCGAAGCGGAGGGGCGTCAGAGAGTACTTGATTTATGCTTGATGTCACTTGTCTCCACGAGATGACCCCGGGATGAGTACTTGACTTGCCTTGCTTTCGCTCTTTTGCCGTCCACTTTGATCTTCACTAACGCTCGCCTGTCCCTGTCTAGTACATTCCTTGCCGGAGGAGAATGATATATGCGAACGAGCTCCACCGAACGGAGAGTGGGGGGAATACCTACCCCTTCCTGACTTTATAGATGAGGGGTGGCCACTCGGTTGACTCCAGCAGAGAGTTGTACGCTCCAAACGGAGGGTTCGTGTGCGAGGAGAAGAGGCAAGTCAGCGACATGGTCATCCATCACTCTGCCTCCAAGCCAGTGACTACCTAAGCACTCCGCCGGCAAGAGTCCACCCAGTGGGGGGAACAGTGGGAACCCCACCAACTCGACACCGTTGCTCAGCACTCAAGAAAGTGCAAGCGACGGAACTGGATACGTACTCCCCTATACATGCATATTCCCCTGCGTTGGCCAACCCCTTCACCGACGATGACTCCAGGTTTGCTTATGTCTATCTGCTGAAGTCAAAGGATGAAGCCTTTGAGAAATTGCAAGTGTGAAAGGCAGAGGCAAACTGGAAATTCAGATACGGAGCGAGCGACAGAGGAGGTGACGTTCTCATGAATTTGCTGCAGCGGAGAGCGTGGAATCATCAATGCCAGCTCCATACTTCAGTCGGAGGGCATAGCAGAAAGGAAGAACAGGACTTGCGAATCTGACAGCTGACCTGGAGGATGATTCATCACAGCAAGCTGATGATGCTGAACAAGTTCTTTCTATGGATTCTGAAGCAGATGTCCATGAAGAACCTCAGCCCCGTCAGGTGATCAGGCCACCAAGAAGCAAAAGGATAAGGAAAAGCGCGTCGGACCGGACTTTGAGTGTGGAGAGTGATCTACTAACTGATGCGGAAGCTATGAAATCAATAGATGCTCCACTCTGGCTATCATGGAACTGGCGACTTTCAATCCAAAAGGGGGCCTCACGGAGGGGTGAAGAGAGAGATGGCCCCAGTCTCCCTCACGCGTTCAGGCTCGTCTCATCGAAAGAGAGAGATTGAACTCTTTTGGACCTCTCTCTGATAGACTTGCCCCCGTCTCGGTTCCCTTCCGCCGAAAGCTTGCTTGAAAGACTCACTTCCGCGTCACGAGAGTGAAGAGGATGCTTCTCAGTCTTGAGACTCTCTTTGTCTACGCGAAAATGCCCCTTCCTCGGAGCGAAGAAGATGCTCTTCAGAGAGAGGGTCACTCACTGCGCTACATCTGCGATGAATGCAAGGATAGTCCTACTCGCAACATCAGCTGTATGGGGATCTTTCCCCTCTCTCCAATGCAAAATTCCCCCCTCTATCTGATCTCCCCGCTTGTTCTTCATTCCGCGCGGAAGAAAACCGACTCTCCCTTTTGGGGATCCAAACTCGCAATCCTTTCGTGATGTTCTCTCTCGAAGTCTGATGTGATGTATTTGAGATCTTCGTCACTCCGAATCGTCACCGGCCGAAAAAAGCATCTTCCCCTTCCTGCCCTGAAAGCAGCGCTCATCACCCGCGGAAATGCCCTTGCAACAAACCGGGTTTTTGTCATTTTCTGGCCATGGAGGATGGCTTTGACTCTATGAGTACTTTGATGAGCTCGTCTTGCGGCCAACAAAGGGAAGATGGGGTGGATTATGATTCAAGCTCCGTTCCTCTCGCAATGCCATAGGTATGGACTCAAAGTGACCGTAGGCAAGTGAAGCGAGTGGTCAACCCGCTCGTGAAGGACTACAGCACGTTGCCTTTTTGTATCCCGGAATGTCATACATATATTGACCTCAATTTCTTCCTTTTCGCCCGCTTCGCTTTCCGTCCAGATCGATTCCGGGTCATCAAATCCTGCTTCTATCTCAACACAAACCCTGGCATACTCATGCCTGGTGCAATTGGCCGTAGCCTCATCCATGTAGAGCGGCTTCCCGAGTGCGCTAGCAATTCTCCCAATCATGGATGCAGACCAGAACTGATGGGGGATTATGTGGATCAAGCCGGGAACTTGAAAAAGAAAATGGGGATGTCAACTTCTCTCTCTCTAGAGGGCAATCTCTTGACCACTTGCGAAGCACCATAGGTATTGATCAACAAATCTCAGAAGCCCGGGAAGGAAAATGCTCCCATTGTGTTTGACCCACATGAGTTTATAGAAGGGAAAGTCTCAGGGGACTGTAGACTGGGCTGCCTGACGCCGGGTGAGAGACGAAACCTTCGGAACAAGACTTCCGGCAGAGTGAGTGCCAGAGACCATGGGGATTTTTGAAACCTTCTCGAGGTCTTCCCGAGCAAAGATCGATCTAGCTGTGGACAATGAGTCACTTCCATTGCCAGATCGGGACGGGAAAATTGGTCAACCAAGCCTTTTCTTATTCTTATGTTTTTCTTTCTGAAGGGCTTGCGGTTCATTACACCAAAGGCTTTCAGTGAACTATTGAAGCTATCGAGAGAGTACCAAATGCTGACGGTGACGAAGGTTACCGACTTTCGGTGGACGCGGAGCCAACGAGTTCAGTCGAACAGCGTCACGAGTCTAAGGTTACAGAAGCGTTCGCCAACTTGGATAGGTATAGCATTGCAAGCAAATATAGCAGAGAGCTTACCGTTTGTTTCTATTATAGTCGCGAGCTTGTTGTAGTCGGTCTTAAAGGGAGAATCTTGCTGCTGACTTGCTATATCCCCGCGTTCTTGCACGGCTCGGCTCGTTCTTCGAGCCCTGCTTCTCCCTTCCCCCTCTCCCTGTTCTACCGCCCAAAACAAGGCCGTATGGAGTATAGCCAAGTGGTAAGGCATCGGTTTTTGGTACCGGCATGCAAAGGTTCGAATCCTTTTACTCCATCTTCTGAACACCCGATCGGATCTGTCAAGAACGAGCTGACGACTAGAGGGGAAGCGGCTGCCCTTTCAATCAATGGTCCCTGAGCCCACCTTGTAGCAAGCCAAAAGTTGGACTTGAACCTACTTTGCTCAGAGAAGAGATAGAAGGGAAAGACAGACGGCAGAAAGCAATCCCTTCCAACCAGCCAACCCGCGGAGTTGAACACAAGACTGACTTCGGCCAGGTTCTTCTATCAATCTCCTGGCCCTTGCTGAACTCCTTGTTCTGTAAACCGGTCGCTGGTTGATCTGATCGGACCCGTCACCACCCACGCGAGAGCCCGGGAGTTCTTTTGAAGTCTCTCGTCAACGCGGCCAACACCCATTTTTTGGATGGAAAGGGCAAAGCCCTATCGCGGGAAGACCCCCACCGCCCCGTACCGACAATCTCTCTCATACAAAGCAGGGGACTGGCAAAGGCCAATACAACAGAAGACACCAAAGCCCAACCCGAACCCGACATTCTCCGTCTTTGACCCGCAGGGACTCGTCTTCTGAAGCCAGTCTTCTCCGGGGGCATTTCCCTCATCAAAACAGTTGTTGGTACCTTCCATCTTTTCCGGGATCGTCCGTCCCCCCATCCCCTCTCTTGTCTGCCAGTCTTCCGAGCTCTTTCGACGATTTGTCGGAGTTTGTTGCAACATTCCCCTCTTTGATCCGGGTCAAGCCAATCCAATTCTTGTGGATCAATCTTTCTGCTCTACACCCCTCCTTCCTCTCCAGACCAAGGGCTCCAGCTCGGATCGACGGGTCTCGGGGAAGTACTTTTAGCAACCCATATCTATCGCCTTCGCCGACGCCCAGTTGGTTGGATAGCAGACAGCTCGCCATCCATGATGTTATCTCCTTCGACCCCTCTGGATTCACCTGTCAGGAGATTGCCCGAATCATCCCTCCCCTCTTCAATAAACTGCTGAGGACAAGCTTATTGTCAATAAGCTTTCCGCCCCATATCAGTCAAATGTGAGCTTCTACAAATTTCCTTCTTTGGGGCTTTTCAAAAAATCAGTCTTCACTTTCTAGTTTCATCTAGAAATCCCGAAGCAAGGGAGCCCGTGGCGGGAGGGGAAGGAAAGGCAGAGGTCGTACCCCAACCTCAAAATGCAGATCCTCTGGTTGCAGGTCCCATTTCATTCCCTCTTCCTTAGCCCCCGGAATCAGATAAAAGGGACGGAGCCTGCTTGAGGTCAAATGAAAAGCCTGCTCTGTTCCAACTCCCCCTCTTTCAATCCCGAGCAGGACATCGTCCGAGTTTGGTATGCTTTGACTCTCGATGCCAGCCATTGGAATGCTTCGACTTTGTTGTTTCACGACTCAAAGACCACTCTACCAGACCCTGTCTCCCCAGGCAGTCAAGATTTGATAGAAGATATAATCCAGCCGGGAAGGAATCATACTCAAAAAGCTCCACTCGGAAACCACTGGCCCGAAACGGGGTGAGAAGGAACTCTTTCTGTCTGCTTTTCTACCTGCTGACCAGGATTCAGAGTAGCACAAAGATGACCGACTCTCCCTTCCCCTGATTACAGGGGACGGGGGTTGGAGGGGTATCAAAGCAACGTCTTCTGTATCCCCCCCCTGCTTGGCTCCCTCCTTGCACTCTCGTCTTGTCAATTCTCGACCAGTGCTTGATTGAATGTGCGTACCACATGATGGAAAAACAAAAAAAAAGGATGCCAACTCGGCCTTTCGACTTAGTGCGTCGGCAACTTGATTTGATTGGTCCTCCCAGGCTTGTACTCGAGGACCATGCCGAACCACGCCAGAAAGTCTTGCCACCGTGCCCGCTTGGGGCTCTCTTCTGAGTCAAGAAATAGCTCGTAGCCACCTTATCGGTCTTGACCACGAACCTTGAGCCCTGCGAAGAAAACTACACTGCCTTCCTGCAATTCAATGATCTCTGTGACTTGGCTGTCAAGATCATGATCATGGGTGAGATGTTTTGTGAAGAGCTTTTCAGTTTGAAGTTCGCCGGAAAGATCGACCAACAATGTGTCTGGTGTGCTAATGCCTTGTGCGGTGCGCTCTTGCTTTCTGCTCTGCTGTTCGCGCGATTCCTTTGCTTAGTTTTCTAGCTAGCTTTCGATATACAACTATTTTATATATATATAGTTGTTCTATATGTATATAGATTACTCTACCTGTCTCATTAGACTGTCCTGCCTTTCTTCTATCACTTTCAGCCTCATCCTTTGGACTTGGATTTTCTCTGGAATCGGTTCTATCCGTTGATTTCAGGTTCAACCCTAGGGAAAAAATGAAAACTGAAGTCCGAAAAGCCAAACCACTGATGCTACTGCTGCTAAATCAGCCAATGGAGTGCAACCGGGGCATTCTGTCGGGCTTTCACCTTCGGCAACCGGCAAAGACGTTCTGAGCGGCAGTAGGGCTCATAGCTTTCTACTTGTGACTAAGTTAGTGTGCTTTTGGTAGCAGCAGCCATACCAACAATCTATCTTTCGTAAATAAGCACTTGCATTTACATTGCGAGATCCGCCAAGCGTTGCTCAATCACAACCCAACGGCTCCAACAAAGCAAAGGCTGGATCGGTTCACTGAACGCAAACAAAATCTAGCAAGTACTCAACAATTAGGTCAACGAAAGCCCAACGGTCTTAGAAAGCACAACATGTTGTTGTTCTGCACAACGATCAAAATACCCTCTTCAAAGAGACTCAACTCAAATCATTCATGAAAAGAAAAGTAGAAGCTACAGTTGAAAGGGCTTCATTCCCCCAAAGTTCTAGGAACGGACTTGGAGACTATAACAGGGAAAGTCTTCACTTTTACAGAAATGAATTCAATATCAGTGTCAGCCTCACTTCCTCTTATAGCGATAGGATTCCTTTTTGCTTCTGGAAGACAGTCTAGTCTGGATTAGCACAACTATTGGGATACCTTCACGGGCAAGGCTCCAACCTCAAAGCCTGTGCCCTACTTGCTTCCTCTTTATTGAAGGCGGAGTCGTCCCATTAACTCCACTGACTTTGGGGCTCTCCCCCGCCATGACTCTGATTCTTATCGCACGAACTCAATCTTCTCCAACTCCCCGGCATTCTTTGGAGTCGATCTGCTAACATTGATGCCAACCCGGCCTAGAACTTGATCTGGATTTGCCGTCTCCGTAAGCAATGGAGGGAAGGACTTGAGATTACTCCTAGAGCGGTATCCTTTGAAAATCCCGGATACTGCATTCTAGATCGAAGCTTCTGCCAAAGAAATTAGTGATCACTAGCTCGAAACTCTATAGACGATTAAGAGAAAACATCCTAGTAAGCGACAACATCCCATTCAGTGGTAACCACCGATGCCGCGGAGGAGTCTTCTGTTAGTTTCCTTTCATCGTCTTATGTTAGTCTTTCATTGTCTTCTAAAACTGAGACTGTGGAATCATTTTCAACAAATTCTGTCCCGGAATCAGAGGGTGTAGCCCTTTTTGGTTTTGGTCGAGGTAGCACAGGAGACCCAAGAGAGCGCCCACCGGCAAGTAATCAAGATCTGTCTCCGGATCTTCTTCTCCAATCATCTGGTTCTGGTGGCGCTTTTCTATCGCTTCCTTTTTTTCTCTTAGAGTATAGTATAATGCTGCAATACTGGATTGCTGATACCACTCCTGCCACCTACTCAGTATCTGATATCGCCCCTGCCGCGGAATTCGATGTTGTAGAGGAATTGGGCCGAGTTGACCGAAAATGCCGTCTTTCAATAGTAGTATACTCAAACGGGTAAAAGAGAGTCAGTCTTTCACTTATTGACTGATTTTTTGACCTCTTGATCCTTGATCCCGAGAAGAAGCTCCGGCATCCAAATCAAAAGAAAAGGAAAGGGCTTTCCCTGTTCCAGAAGCTGAAACAATAGCAACCGCTTTGACTTCACGATCTTTTCTTGACTTGCTTCCGGGCTAAGCCACAACCTCACCTCTTCGATGCGGGGTTCGCGCCCTCGATAAGCCGTTCCTCCAGCTTGAGAATATGGGAAAAGAGATCCGCCTCGATTGCGGCCCGTATCCTCCGTCTAATTCACCTTCTTCTGGGACTCCTCCATTGGACCTTTTCCTATACAACCTCAGCTCTTTCTTTCCCCGCACACTTTGGATGCTACACCTTTTCCTTCTTCAAATCTAGCCTATCCACCTTCCTTGTTTCAACAATCTTCTACTGTGCCATTAGGCGCTTGGTTGTTCTGTCATTAGGCTTCGTACCTCTGTGATCTTTGACTTTAGTCGAACTACATCCTCTATACCTATCATGGAAAACAATTCAATTCTCTAGGACCGATTTCCCCATGTACTACGACTCTGCTCCTTCTGCCTATTTAGAACTTGGTCAGACTTGGCCTTCCCCTTCTAGTTCATCTATACACTTAGACTTTGAAAGTACCTCTACGTAGGTGATGCTATTCTAGTCGTTTGAGGTCCAGTGCCTTGGAAAAACCTTTCCAAATTCTCGGCTGGAATGATTGGAGGATAGATGCCTTCTTGAGTGCCTACCTAGGTCAAATTCAGTCTTCCTGGCATGGGGCCACCGGTTCGGGCTCTCCTTGCATTCTATACACACCTCAAAAGAAAAAGAATATATCTAGCAGCCTTGTAGCGGCATGACATTACATCATCTGACGTCTATGGTATAGTAGAATGATATCCATCGTATTTACTACCGTTCATGATCTGGGCATTCATTAGCAATTTCCCTTATCAGTCGTGGATGGCTACGCCTAGTTTGGCATGAGAAAGTGGGTTGGAGGCTAGAGGCCCCCCCTCTTCCTTGATCACAAGATCATCTGTCTGTGATCCTCTGACGATCTCATTCTCTCAGCGATCCATGCCACTTTACGGTCTTGCGAGCGGATCTTCTCACGTGACGGTCATCTTCTGATTTTTATCTAACTTCCTTCATCATGGATGGTTATACACCAGTTTTCTAATAAGCAATGAAAGGCTCCCTCCTCCCTATAGAGCGCCCAAGTCAGGCGATCTAACCAAGTGCGATTCCGAAAGGAGCGATTCCTTTTTCACCACCGGGCGCCGTACGTGACACTCTCGTTTTAGCATAGCGTCCCACTAAAAAGAGCGTTTAGGACTTGGCGATAATGATTAACATTGTGTATGCGCCAGTGCGATGCAGTGAACGCGCCATCAGCGATGTTCGCAATTCCGAGGTTTGGAACCCTTCGCCCCGATGACCCATACAACATCAGGATCCATTACGCACGATATGCCGACTCCTACTGGGAATCGTGGGTACTCGTTGAGCTCACAGGAAGGATTCATAGACGTATAACTCGCTTCCTACGATCCAGCCTTCTCCGGGGCCGATGCTTCTCACATTCATCACGCGTCCATCGGGGTCTGTAACTCGGTTTTCGCGTCTATAGAGGTGCATTCTCTCTCGATCATTCGGTTTAGTTGTTCATCGAACCTATGATTTCAGGGATCGCTCCACTCCTAGAGCAAACGCTCTTTGCGGGTCTCCTTCGTTCTTGTGATGGCACCGAAAGGTCTTGTGGTAGAGCTACATAGAGGGCTGTGTGTCGGACGATAGAGTCAAACTCGGCCTACTACGGAAAATTTCCTCATTTCGCACCTTAATCAATAGGTCAGGCTGGGTAAATGGATCTTTGGCTACGGTTCATTCTAAACGGGTTGGAACCCTCTGGTCAAGGCAACCATAGCCAAAGAAAGAAAACAAAAAGAGCCGGTTCCGACCTTGAGGTCTATTCTCGTCTTTCCCCTGATGTACTGCCAAGCGGGATACAAGGAAGCGCCTGACTTGGAACATAAATAATATCTATCACTCAACACCTTCCGACCGATTGATGGTCATGAACCTTTTTTTTTTAGATTATTACGGAAAAAAAAGAGTTGGCACCTGAGAGAACTCAGTACGGGGAATGGTTATTAGGTGGTTATGTATGGGATGCCCGGGCATTGATTGAGAAGGACGCTGCTTTCTGAGGCGCATCAGTTCTATTAGCCACTGCTCTCATAAGAGACAGAGACTCGGCGGCGGAATCCCTTTCGCGAAAGAGTTCGGTTACCAGCGCTTCCCTTATATCTCCGATCGAGCAGCAGATCAATCAATCTTTCGTTCCTTCCCTCTTGTGTGTGAGCTTGACCGGTGCTCTTCACCATCTGTCTTGAAGTCAGGGTTACCTGCTTCTGTGGTTTCACCCTTTTGGGTGTAATAGCTTCAAAGTTAGATAGTTGACGAAGTCCCCTCATCAGACAGGTCCGCTTCCTAAGCCTTTTGTAGCGCGTGCCCCAAGGTACGCTCGGTTCCGGTAGAGCCTGGAGCGACCTGAAGATACGGGTGACTTTTCCCAAGGAAGGTACTGTGGGAATTTGGAGCGAATCGAGCTTGGTTTGGTCGCCCTAAGCCGAAGCTTCTTATTTATTGATCTTGCCCAGCGTTAGGGAGGGGTTTTCCCTTCTCCTCATCAAAAACGACTTCTATATAGGTTTTCACCCTTCCTTTCGTGCAACCTGATCTCAATTTCGTCGTAAATAAGGAGACCTTCGCGTTGCATGTCAACGCCCGTACGGGAGCGGATTGCCGATGGATGGAGGCGGCTGCATCTAAGAGTTGAGTTCCAGGAGACTGAACAAGATGGCCTGAAGCAGGATAGACTCATTGAGGGAGTGAGCTCCCGTGCTCCTAATGTAGAGCTAGAACTACTGCTACCGTGGAATCCGCGATCACACATGAGTACCTCGCCTTCCAAAAAAAGCGGCTGCTCATTATAGCACTAATGCTAATGGGGACCATCGATCAAGATGGACTTCGGAGACTGCAATCGAATTGAGAAAAAAAATAGAAAGAAAATATAGGGCCAACTCTTCTAGTTGTGCCCCTTATTACGCTACTCAACCAGCTGATCAAAGGTCGAATCCAGCAGGGCTGCAGGCACGAAATGACGATCAAATCCGTGAATTAAAGGAAGCCTAATCAAAGCAGGCAAACAAGAAGATCTGACTGAGTTGATGATGGACCGGATCTCGAAAGGCGAGAGGCTTTCATAAAGATGTATTAGAAACGGAGGGTCGAGAGAGGCTTATTGCACGATCCACCCAACCCAGCTAAGCTAATCAATGCTGCATAAGAGAGTGGGAGGCCGGCCCCCGCCCATCTGGAGGTGCACACCCATTTAGGAACATATGCAAAGGGGTAAAGAGAGAAGTCAATGGAGAACTACCAAATCCAATGACTTTGATTTCTTTGTACCATTCTGTCATCGATCACTGCTGGGTCGGTTGGTGAGTCACCCAAAAAAAAAGCATCGAGAAAGGTCAAGCATATATGTTTGAAAAAATGATCAGCGCTTTCATTTATGCTATGCCCTGCATCGTGTTCCTGTGTGTTTATTGAGCTTTCTGAACTTCAGCGCCATGCGCTTTGCTTCGCTTTATAGAAGAGAGAGACCCTTTGAGAGTGAAAAGCAAGGGCAATAGCTGACATTATTGAATTAGCTGACAGAAGAAGCGAAAGGTATTCTGATTGAAGTTCGCCCGCTCTAAAGGCTAAGCTTGATAGACCTCGATGCCTATAAAAAAGTGGCATCATTGAAATCGTAGTCTCTGGGCGATAAAGGGGAGGTGCTTCGCTTGGTGTCTGATGGATAAAATACGCTATATAGCATATGTCCCGCGAGTGGGAGCTGTTGGCTTAATAGGGCCTGGACCTGAAACTGGGACTAGTGGAAGAAGGTGTAGCGAAATCCGAAATCCGGGCTTCAATAAGCTCGGGACTCCAGAGTGAGAATCTGGTTCTGAATAGGATTCTTTGGCATATTGCCCCAGGGCTTCCGATCCTGTCAGCATACTTTTTGTAATGTACGAGCTAGAAGCGCACACCCAGCAATCTCCGACTCGAAATCGAGGGACTACCAAATAGCAAATGTCGGCATATCTGCATCATCCGGCTGAGCGAAAGGTGCTAAAGAAGAAGGAACCGGCAAAAGGTGATCCGGACATAGCATTGAGTTAGGGCATTGATGCCAAATGTGGAGAATCTTAATATAAGTCAGCAAATAGTGAATTTTGAGCTGCCAAGTGTCATTGCCTTCCTCGGTTTCCTCTGTGGGTAGTCCTTTTCCTATGGATTTTGAACTTCGCATATTAGACTTTCTTGATGTGTGACATAGGTATCATCTTCCTTGACCTCATTGAAACAGTGTGCCCACATGACAATAACAATAAGAGCATCGGTAAAGGAGAGGATTTGACTCTATCTTGTACTCTTTGGTTTGCGGTGCCAAGTTATTAGTAGCTAGGCAGCTAAGCCAGTAGTAGTTCAGTTCAGGTCAGGGCATGAAGCTACAGGTTCTATTTGCGGTCGTGAGACATCTGACCCCTTTGATTGAAAGGCATAGGACTTTCCAATCAAGATTTTCATAACCTTCCAAACGGCACAGGCACAACCATCACTGGCAACCCGCTCTGTCTCGTATGAAGAATGGGCAACGGGCATTCCTGGAACAACTGGGACTGGAAAGGCAGTCAACTCACTCCGCATTACCTCGGGTCATTGGTCACAATCAAGTCAGCTCTACTCACTGGTCTATGGAAACTAGCCCCTCTGTCCCTGACTTCCCCGGGCCAACAAGCAAGGGATGAGACTTGACTTTGGACCGCGAAAGAACAAGCAACGGATTGAGCTGCGCAAAAGCCGTATAGCGTTAGCGCATCCGTTTTCTTGGTGGGTAGTTGAAGGTCTTAGAGATGGGGCCGGGCTCGCTCGGGGCCGAAATAGGCGGAAAGAGGTGGGTTTAGCACCGCTTTTCCAGTTCGATAGGCAGGAGAGGGGGGCTTGGTCCTCGGAGCTAGACAATGGAAAAGAAGGCTTAGACGCGCATCAGAAGCACTCGATTAAGAATCATAAGATTGGATTGCCCGGGAGATGTAGCCAGAGAGCTGTGGATTTGAGTTCTTGCTTGAATCAAAAAGTCTTCACAAATGTAGCTAAGGGGCTTGGTTCCGCCTTCCCCGGAGCTAGGCGAGCTGAATCGATCAATGCAGATAGGGAAGCCTTTCCTTTTTGATAAACGGATCACTTGGGTCTTTGCCTCCGCTCATTGGTCTTATTGAAGATGATTGATTCGAACGAGAGAGATAGAGGGAGAGCCAGGTGGGCTCGTGGATGGCAAAGAACTACTTGGGTCCATGCACATTATAGAAAGATTCTCATCCAAGGACACCGGAATAAGGGTTGAATGACCTCAGTCTGGCTGATGGAGATGAATCGAGGTACTGACCTTACCCGCCTCATACCTCTTCCCTGGTCCCGGCCCATCGCCAGGGGGAACGAAGGACTTTTGATGCCATCCCTGAGCCGGCTTGGTGGGATCCCGATATCGATATGCTCTGCCGGAATATACAGATGGAACAGAATATGGATCGGATCTGGGCCCGGATACACTCGTTTGCTCGTCCCTTCTTTCTCCGTCTAGATGCCCAGAGAGGATGAAACAAAAAAAGTGGAGATTAGCCGTTCATTGTCTCGGTTCGGCTCCGACTGGTCTGACTTCGGGGGTTGGGAGAGATCGGAAATCAGCTGCCGTTGGCTTGGATGGAGCTCTTTATGGTGAAGAGGAATGAGATGAAATGGTTCCGCCTGGTTGTTCCGCACTTTAGTCTAATTCCGTTCCGTCAGGGGTTCTTTCGTTAGTTCGATGCCGATTCGTAACCATTGGTTCCTGGGAAAGAGGGATCACTAGCGGAGGTTGGCTCGCACTTAGATGTTCAATACCCGCCGTGCCCCAACAAAATTCTGGTGAATGAGCTGGTCGTTGCTTGGTTTCCCCCTCCTCAGAGTCAAGCTTGGAGGGGATCTATCCATTTCAGATGCGGCTTCTCCGGATGGAGGTTCTTCCCCGCTAGAATGGGATTAGTCGGTGCCAGGTGGATTGGAATCCTTTGATTGATGGTCAGGAAAGGGAGACAATTGAGGTGGGGATGACAGCAGCCCGCTGTCAGCCGGAAGTGACCTCGAGAGGAGAGGGAGGAGCGTCGGGATTCTAGTTGCCCCTCATCCCATGACGAAGTGCGGAGTTCTTTGTCGGACGAAATCGATTCGACCGGTTGCTCGGCTACTTTTCCTTTCTCCTTATTCTTGGGATCCGCTGGAGCTTCCTTCGCCTTCGTCTTCGGTTCTGTATTGCAAAGAAAAGCAAAGTTCAGGCAAGAAAAAAAGAATGAAATACGAATGGGTTGCATTCGATAATAAGTATACCAGTCTCAATTCTAAAGAGAGCCTGAACTGGCCTCCCGAAAGTTGGCTCAAGAGAGTCCTTGACGGCCCTCTCATACATAGCCATCTCTTCCTCTACTTTTTTTGAGAATGACGGTATTCGTGCTGTGCTTCCGAAGGGAAGAGACTCGCGATGTAGCTATCGGCAACTTCTTCGGGTAGATAGTCGCCGGGATCATCTCAAATCTTGGCCTCGCCTCTCTTTCCTCTTCACTTCACTAGCAGCCCTATTCGCTTAGCTACTTGCCTCAGGTATTCCCACAACAGCGTAAAAAACTACAGCGGATGGTAGCATCGGTTGCGGTTGCCGCTCTATCTATTCTGTTAGTTCCATAGCCGCGCTTCCTACTAGTCGGATAGGAACAACTAACTGCCTAGCTACCTAGCTACAAGAAGAGAGCTACGAGCTAATAGCTAATAGGATAGGAAGCAACCTAAGAACCGAGCTACTAGGAAAGAAGACAGCTAGCAGCTAGGAGAGGAACTATAAACTAGCTACTAGAGGAAGTCAAGAGAAATCCTCAACCTAAGAGCGGGAAATGAACTGAAATCCTGATCCGATCAAAGCGGATTCCAGAATCGAAACCTTCCTCAAGCAATTGCCCCTTCATCTTTCCTTTCCCCACGCCTTCTGCCTTTGCTGTTCTTGTCTCTCAAAAAGGGGAGTCAACTTCCCGATTCGACCCATTCCTCTAAGTTGGATCAGGCGCTGCAGACCTTTCAGACTCGAATCCAAAGTAAGCTGGATGCGTACCTTCCTAGACTTCGACTTCGAACCCTTGTCTTGTTTTTCAAGAATAGCTGAAATGGCTAGTTTATTTACTGAAAACCTCGATTTGCACCCTAGAACATCAAAATAGGGGCATCCAAAAACGGGGATTGAAAAGCTCAAAACCTGCCCAGGAACAACCGAAACCTCATACGCGCCAGACAGCTGCCATACTGGAAGAACGAATTGACTCGACAAGGAAACCAAGTCAAAGGGTCGCGCCTGACAGCCAAGCCCGTGGAATGGTTGAAGGTAGCTCTCGCTCGCATGTGCCTTCCTCTAGTACTTCCTCAACCTGATCGTTCTGATTGAAGTCCGAACTAATTGGCAAGATATCCTTGCTTCATCCGATCTTCTTCTTCTAGGAGCATCCGATCAACATCTCCTTCTATTTCTATTTTCCTTCAAATCAATCTAGACTGTCAAGCATCTCAAACATCGATTTCAGAGCCTAAAACCAGCAAAGCGAGCAAGTTTGGAAAGGAGGGACTCATTCCACCCGCCGCTTGGATTGCTGAAATCGCTCAATTGAAGCCAAACCGGGTTCCTCGCGTCAGTCTATTGAGATGCCAGTCAACGGTTGGCAGGGCTTGTTATGCCCAAAACAAGGCTTTTGATAAAGGATTCTCGGATTGGCATTTTGCCTTGCCTTGATTAGAGTTCGAAATCCCTATCCAAGCTGATCCAACTCGGATTTGACTTCATCTCCAACCCCAGAACCAAAAACCTCCCTGGAGCTTGGTCATCCTTTCTGTGAGGTAGCTTGTCTCCTCCAGCTTGTCTGGTTAATGGGGCTCTCTATTCAAAGATTCAAGAAGTCACTCCGCTTTCTGGGATGGAGAAGTTTCCCTTGCTTTGATTCATTCGCCCTACGTGATCATCTACTTTCTTCCAGTGGAGAAGGGACAGACCTTCCCCGTCTAGTCGAATAAGTCAAAGCGATTTTGGTCACAGAAATGGGAGAGACAAAAGCAAATATCAAATCTTAGCCAATCCCTTGTCAGAAGGTAATCTGACCTCTCGCTTGTGCGTTCCTATCTCTTATGAATGGAGTCAACCGGATTGTGAAGATCTGACTTTATAGAAGCTGCGGAACCAAACCTGGAGTTGATCTGCTCTGAGTCCTCAACTTCGAACCAACTCAAGATCGAATTGTTGGCTAGGTTTATATAGGCAAAACGGGGGTTGGCGGCATCTGACATCAAATCACCTTAGCTTCATCAACAAGGTCTCTTTCAAGGCCTAAACCCCTTCCTATGAGCAAGAGAAAAAGCAGACCTTCAAGCTCTCGTTCGCTAGTCCACAGACTGTCAATGATGGGTCTGACTCAGATGCAAGTCAGACAATGTCGATTCGATTGGGCCTTTTCACACTCGATCCGTTACAGTCGATCCTAAGCAACAATCGCTGTTGAAGATCGATTGCAAGTGCCTCAAGGCCTGATTCTCATCCTTACTTACTGTCAAGGGAGCGGGCAGGCGCAGATTATGATAAAGAAGATGGGGGAAGAGAGAACAAGACGGGGTGAAGTGGGCTTTTCACCTTGAATGTAAATACAATCAAATATTCCCTATAGATCATCTCTATATAGGGGAATAAAAACCTTGTGGTACGGTACTCCACCTTGCGGGGTTATATCCCATACGAAGAAGACAAAAATCCATACCTGGGTCGGGCACCCCCCCAAATAGATTGAATCTTGATGAGTCGAAATTGCGTTTTTTGGCCGGGTCGAGATCACTTTCCCGGGGACTGCCAGTGATACACGTAGTTTTGATGCTTTCAAGAATGCCTCTGGGAACAATATAGTTGACCTGCTCGCCTACTACGGTTAAGGGAAATGTTTCTGTCGAAAGGCAAACAATGTGGGTAGTACGATTCTTCCTCTTTATGTTAGGCTGGCCTATAGCCCTTTTTTTAAGGAATTTTTGACTATTTAGGTATCTTCCCCGTCTCTGGTTGAATTGATCATGAATAGTACGACACTGACTCAACTCAAACTCAGATGCTTATCCGGGATCAGTATCCTCTGAAAGCACCTCCTGCAGGACTGGATTCTCGTTATGAACCGAAGACCAAAGAGAAAGAATCCCTTGTTTCTAGGATCTATAAATCGAACCGGCATAGCTTGAGAATGTAGGCTTCTCCTCATCAATAGGTACCGAAGCCGACCGAAAGAGTGGATTTAGGAATCTTTCCCCCTAGGGGTCTGTTACTCGCGCCTAAGCTGATGTCTGGAATGGCTGTAGTGGGATCTTGATCTTTATAGAACATGGTTCCGACATCGAAGGATTCCCCACAAGGTGCCTGAAACTCTCATTTTGACAGCAGAAGTACATCCAGATGGATTGTCAAAGTTTCATTCTCCGGTGCCCAATTCCTACCTTTTGCTTGGTGATTTGACTTTCGATTGAGGAACGGGGCTTGCCCTAGTATTCTAGTTCTTAATGATACGTAGTAAAAACAAATCGTCAGATTCATATTATACTTCCTAGCTAGGTTTCAATCCTTATTGAGCTACTGAGACCACTTCCAAGTCAGAGCGCAAGTCGCCCGCCCCTGAGAGCGAAGTGAGAAGAATCTCTTTTGCCGTATCCGATGATGCTAGCGCAGTCAGAAGAATGGGCCAAGTGGGAATGGATTCGTTTCAGTTTCCGAAGTAAGTTCGCCTAGTTTGAGCACCTTCGCTGTCACCTCTTTCCGACGCTAAGCGCAAAAGGCACTCGAAGGAGTAGTGGGACCAACCATCACTACCATAGGGCTCTAGTGGTCAATCCTGCCACCTCAAACTCCTGATTTTCCCTCACGTGTCAACAAGCAAGTTGGGTGCTCTCCCTTAACGTGGTAGGACTCTGTTGCAGGTCTTGACGTTGGAAGATGAAAAAAGGCATCCTCGTCGCAGCAAAGCCCGTCTTTTTTAGTTCAGTCAAAAACGAGACTTTCACTGGTCCGATAGGTCTTTCTACTATACTAATACTAGTAGGGTGCTTCAAATGCATTAATTTGCTGCCTTTTTAGACCTTCTTTGTCAACAAGAGCCCTGCCTTAGCCTTCAATCCCCTTGAGCTGCTAGCGAGCATCCCTCGCTTGTCACGAGCTGGATTCGAACCAGCACCTCTGGGCTCAAAAGACAGGCCCAGCCTCCTTCGGATCCTTTCATTCTGATTGTGACTTTAGTGACCCGCGTTGGCAAGGGAAGAGAGTTCTTCTATAGAGAGATATGAGCTGCTATTAGTTCACTTCACCCAGTCTCAAGTCTAGCGCCTAGTCTTGCAAGCAAGGGACAAAGAATAACCGGAACGAAGGCTGATGAAGAGGCTATTTGAGGACTTGTTATCAGCATAGGGTCATAACCCGAAAGAAAGGGATTTTTTTTTCTGATGAGGTCTCCCCCAATCCGACGAAGCTTGATTATTTGAGGCCTTCTCTCTCGTACTTCCCAGACGTGTGTGATAGGCGAATCATTACCATGGAGAGTTGCTCGAACCTCCCCCATACTATTTTGGTAAGGGTCAGGTCAGACATGATTCTTTCTATTCCCCGGACCGGGTGGGCTGAGCACAACCAAGAAGAAATGCTGCAATCCATTCTTGTCTTCCGGGAGTCCGCCGGAGCACACTCATCCTACTCATTCGGGTATAATCCCTCTTCTCCTTGCTTCAGGAAAGTGGACCGAATCTTTCTCTGCGGAGCTGGATTTGAACTCTTTCCTTTAGAGAAGTCAGGCCTTCGGAATTCTCTTTTGGGGTCCCCGAACTCTCCTCTCTGAGCGCAGGGATCATTGACCCCTTCTCCTCAAGCGTCGAAAGCCTACACGGATGGTTTCCATTCAGTCGTCCCCCGAGGACGATGCTGCTTCCAGCTGCTCCCAGGGATGATGCCGGAATTTAGACTGCATTTTCATTCACCACTCTTGCTTACTTGGATTTCCTCATCTGGGTCAGGAATCTCCACAAGCAAAAACAAGAGATCAGGCCCTGTCAGAATTTCTGATGTGTCAGGAAAACTTTGCGGTATCCCCCCCCGGACTACTCCTTTTCTCATCCTCCTTGACTTTCTGTCAATCCCCTGAATGAATCACACACTACCCGGATATTGATTCTCGACGGGCCCCGGAAGAAGAACAAGAAGTCATCTACTCTCTCTATTTCCCCCCTTCGACGCGCCGGGAGTCCCTGGATCCAACCCCATCCCCTTGTTCGCCGGGTTGACGGCTTGATTCACCCTACCCACCCCACCAAACCCCTCAGTAATTTCATGCCTTCTATATACAATGAGGTCAGTTCAGGAAATGCCTAATCGTCGGGAGCCCCTGAGGAGTCTTGACCCTCCGGTATCCAATTCGATGACCCGTGTGCTAGGAGAGAGGGTGGAATCCCCTTCTTTCCAATGCACTTTTTCTTCCGCATGTGTGAGGCATTTGTGATTGGAATAGATAAGTACAACATTAGTTGAACATCAATGGAGTATAGACAGTCTTCGCGCAGTATGGCATAGATCGTTGACGCGTACTATTGCATGACAAGCATTCTCCAATGGGTCATCTTTCCACGGGCAGGCGGGTCCCGTCCCGCAGTCACACCCAAGAGAAAAGGTGCTCAATGGAATGATCTGACAAGCGGGGATGGAGACCAAAACTCTGACTTTTGCCGTTTTTCTCTTTCAGTTACTTCTGGCTCGAGTAGGAACCTACATACAAGACATTATTACAGAGCGGATCAGTAAACTATGACAAAGGTTCCGGGTGACGGCGCATAAAAGTGTCTACTACTCGAAGAAGCTGCATCTTTCTTTCCACAGCGGGGGGACCTGATGTCGGAAAAGATGACCATCTGCCTTCTCCCAGATGTCGAAGACCCCTCAAACGTTTCTACTCCATAAATAGGAGAGGAGGACTCTCCTTCGATTTTCTTTCGCAAGCTTCTCCGTCACAAAGTACCGGAAAGTAGATAAATGATTGATTCACCTGCACTTTTCGATGCGCCCTATTCTTCTCCCGAGCCAGGCAATCCAGCCAGTTCAAAAAATGTTCTTTCCCCCGACACCTTCCTTCTTCTTCCATTGATTGAGCAGTTCGGTATGCCTAAACCACTGCGGTAGAACTTGTCTGTGAGGAGCGAATGGATCCGCTATGGATTGGAATGATTTGGAACATTCTCACCCCTCCTCAGGCGATGGCTTGTGTCACTCGGAACCAAGGAGCTCCAATCCGATTTTGAAAGCACTTTTCTTTCCATTGAGCGGAGGCTCGGTGCTGAACTCAATAGAAAGAAAAAGGAGTCGAACGTCAATAGGGAGGCGGAGCCAACTTCGGGACTGGATGAAAAAGCAGCTGTTTAGATGCGCTAACCGTCCGTGGCCCGACCGTCACTAGAGTACAAAAAAGACTTGATGCGTCACCGCACCGAGCGATTGGCACCAGGAATTCCAAGGGAACAACTGCCTCGGTGCCATACACCAACTGAAACGGAACCGGGCTCCGCCCGTCTTAGAACTTGTGCGAAAGGCCCATGGAATGGTAGTCTATAGGACCATGTTCGTATCAAAACTCTTCCGCTACTACATATGAATCGAAATCTTGTTCGTTGACTCTAGGATAAGACGGACTCTACTTTTTTTTGCAAAAAGGAAAATGGAGTAGTGAGATTTGAGATCAGGTCGTTTACGAAATGCGTACCCCGGTCACTTGTGATCTCTAATGGACAAGAAAATCGGACAAGAATCTCCACGTTGATTCAGATAAACCGAGCGTCTTAGCCGAGTGATCCTTCCACGGGCTTCCACCCATTGGATTGAATAGAACAAAGGGCCACAACTATCGGTTTCCATGCGAAGGGGGTGTAATAGGACCAATCAAAGAGAATCCCCAACGTTCAAAGAAAGAAGAAGGATCGAGGAAATTGCATAGATGGCTGCAACGGCATAGCATCCAAGAAGCTTTCCCAGCCTCAGCCGCAACTCCTTTCAGGGGCTCAGCGCCTTGGTTTGCCAGTTCGTTGACATGCATCACAGGAAGGCACGAATTCTTTCCAAAAAGAACGTCGGCACCATAGATAGACCTGCCAAACAAGGATTCCTTGCAGTAGCATCCGCACTGACATGTCCACCCGTGAGGCCTTGATGCACCAACATACATCCAATGGCATAGATAGAGTGATGCGTAAGTATGAACATGGAACTCCTGATTCAAATCCGGAACCCCGCAAACGGAGGCTGAAAGGCCGTAGTGCGTTAGCACGCCCAGCCCAGTAGTTTTTCGGCTCGTTTTGAAGCGGGTTTTTCAGCAGTTTGCCCATCTGTCTTTTGGCTCGATCGACCTTTTCCAAGAGGAATTGGTTTGAGTCGATCGGTCGAGTGGTCAAATACCGGGGTTTATGGATTGAACTTGATTGGAGTCTCTTCCCTGACACCTTCACCCTTCCATCTGACCCAGTGGGATAAGACGAGACGATCATATCCACTCATCTTGCCACTACTGAAAGTGCAAGATTGGAGGAAAAGAGTGAATTCTCACCTCATAAGTTAGCGAGATCCATCAACCCTCAAGCGGTCAGGGGTGACATTCCAGGAGAGCGTACTTGCTCAAACGATACCATTCAAGCTCAAGAAGGATTTCATCACAAAGAAGATCCCCCTCGGTTGCTGCTACTATACTGGAACTGGGACTGACTGACCAGCTTCCGTAGCTTTCCTTCCAATATCAAAAGTCTATTACGTGAATAGAGAGGCACCACACACATTAGTGGCCAGAAGGGGAAGAAGAACACTTTCGGTCATTTCTCATTGTCCAGGCAAACTACTCGGGGCTCACCTCATGCTCCCCGACTCTAAGGGAGAGAATGAATTCACTACTTCTCAGTGCACTTGCAGGGGTCGCTCACACACTCCTGACCAACAGATACTCAGTAGTGCAAGAATTCATTCCCCCTTTCTCTCGTCGGATCGGACCACCTCGGAACCGTGCTCAACCCTAACCTAATTCATACCTCAAAGAGTAACCAGCTTTCACCAACCTACTCTGTCATACTTCGCCACTGGTTTGCCATGATTCATTAGGTTCGGGCCTGACTCCCGGATCGGGAGTGGCGTGCGAATGCTAAGCCAACAAGGATTCCAGGAACCTTTCTTTGTGACCCTTAGAAAGGCAGGCTTATGACTTCAAAACCGGGAGAGAAAGACATTCTCACTGGGTAGAGTAGAGCCTTTTTTTCGGAGTACCCGAAAGCCCAAAACTCTTTTC